ATTTCGAGTCCCATTCGAAGGATTCGAAGTCCTTTGGGAACAAAGGAAGGGTGGGATTTTGAGTCCCCCCCCCCCCCCGGTTGTTCGATGAGACACCATGCAACCATTCGAATTTTTGAGAGGAATCACGTTCATATCTCAGTCGTACTTTTTTGTTTCTGCTTCACTTTCTATCTATCTTACGTATCTGTGATACTATTCCTCCAGTTTCGGGTATCGCCCCAAAACTTTCGGATGTTAGGATTTGCCGTCCCAGCCTTGGTTCGGGAAGACGGAAGAGAGAAGGTGGAACTTACTGCCTCACATATCTCTGAGGTAGGACCCACCCATCTCTCGAGTCGGAGAGACATTTCCAGTGCTACCTCACTCGAGAAGACAAGCATGGAAGTTGACCAAGGGAAAGTTGTGGGTTCCATTGGTGAGAAGCGAGAAGTCGGGAGACTTCTCCCAGAAAAGCGAGACCTATGGACGTCTCGCGTAGGATTCGAACCTCCGTACTACGCGGTACTCTATTTTGAGTCTAGTATGTCTACCCCTCCTTCGAGGCAGGGAGACGCGGCGGAGTTACGCTCACCAATCCTACCCTATTGTACGAGTATATCTATAAGCCTGTCAACTGCTGAACCGAATTTTCACCCCCCCTCACCAAATTTACTAATTTGGGACTCCACCCAGGTCAGGTTTAGACGAGGTACCTGGACCTTTTTCATTACTCATTGCTTTTTCACGAAGTGGTAAGGTTCCACTTCATACTGACGACGGTCGAGGGTTCGAATCTATTTTCGCCCGCAACCAACCATCCCTAAAGGGATGGTTGATCCCCTCTCCCTACAGAGAATCTCCTCCTTTCACGGCCTGACAAGCCCACGCCTGCCTCGCAAGCAAATCTTTTTTCCTCCCTTCAGTATCAATGAAATAATACATAAAATAAGACCATATGAAGATGCGGAAGAGATAGGCATTCCCTTTCCGCCTAACTACTTGCCTAACTACTTGGATGTAGCAGCATGGGTTGTTACTGCCCAACCCCAGCTGCGCATCGCGCGGAAATACTTATATCTCCTCCGGAGTAGACGGGTGATCATTTTCCTAGCAAGTGATTCCGGGTGCGAAAAGACAAATACAAGCTAGATAGGAGAATGTCAGGATCAATTACCGAAGAAGATATAACTATTTCGTAAGTTGTGGAGACAAACTAGTTGGGACAGCAGAACTGGCTTCTAATAAAAATCATTCGAAACAAGGGAGTTCGCGTCACAAGAAGAGAAGTGAATCTAGAATAAAGTATTCCGTGTGATCCCGATAATGGGATCTATCAATATACCCGATAGGATTGATGCTAGTGCACGAATGATCATAGCTATTTCAATAGAACTTCTTGAAATTGATGGAGAAACTAATGAATTTTGTATAGAAGTTGTGGGTGCATCGCTACTCCCATTCTTCCCAGTGAACATCAATTTAATTATTTTGAGATAATAGTAGATGGAAATTACACTTGTGACGAGCGCTACCAGAACTGATGGGTACGAACCAGCTTTCCATCCATGCCAAAAGAGATAGAGTTTGCCAAAAAAACCGGATGGTGGAGGGATACCCCCTAGGGATGGTGAACGTAAAACCGGAGAGAATGTTAGAACAGGATCCTTCATGTATAATCCCGCGTAATCCCTAATATTATCAGTTCCGGTTCGCAAACCGAATGAGGTGATACGAGCAAAAGTTCCCAGATTCATGAGTATATAAATAAACGTATAAGTTATCATACTTGCGTAACCGTTCTCCGGGTCTGCAGCAAGTACTCCAATCAGAATATATCCAATTTGGCTTATAGAGGGATAAGCTAGCATACGTTTCATACTTATTTGAGTAATGGCAATTAGATTTCCTACTATCATGCTAGAAGTAGCTAATAATCCTACCACGATATGCCACTCATTAGATAAATATGGAAAAGTTAGACCGAAGAGTCGCGTAAATAAAGCTGGAGCTGCTACTTTAGAGGTAACGGGGAAAAAAGCAACGACTGGTATAGGAGAGTCAGAGTCGAAAAGAGGATTTCCGATCTTTCCGCTCATTCAGAACCGTGCATGAAATTCTTACTTCACACGGCTCCTGGTTCATAAGAGATTCATAACTGATTTTGCTCCCAGAACCTTCCTCGTGTATGTTTCAAACCCATTCTTCTTTGAATAATTCATAATCATTCAATATGGGGATTAATTGTTAACTTCTCGAGGAATCCCTCATCATTTGTTTGGATTACCCACCAGGAGAGGAGTTTCGTCTCGAATTCTTTCTTGCCTGTTTACCCCTCTTCAATTTTCAACGGAATCCCTTCAACAACTAAAACTACTTGTTGAGTTGGTAGGCACACGTCGGGCGGGGGAGACAAATTGCGACTTTTTTCGTTCCTAGCAAAGTAAGTGCACATATTCTTCAATCTAATAATATCTTGGGGTGATTTATCAACTTGGAGGAATTTGTCAGTAGCTTTTGAAGGATCAAGCCTATTCACTTTCCATCAAATTGTGAAAAATGACACAGAAATAAGTTGGATTTGTAGCCAAATCCGCATAAACTACCAATCTTTTTCTTCCTCCTCCTTCTTCTTCTTTATTTCGAAAATATACCCATAATAAGAGAGAGGATGGAAATAGATAGTTAGATCTATGATAGAAAAGGGGGTCTACCAAATATCGCCATTTACCTCTGTTTCACTCGTATGTTATTAGTTGAACAATGCATGAATCTTATTATACGGCAAGAGAAAAGCTAATTTAGGTAACTACTATCATGGGGAAATTTTCGCATTTCCGTGCACTCGCAGGACGCCCCAAAAAACAATTATGACTTCATATACTTATTCGTCACGATTAATTTGTTTTTCAAACGAATCACACTCCTTCATATACATCAGGAGTCCATTGATGGAAAGGAACGAGAGAAAGTTTAGATGCCATTCCAGCTGTAATAAACGCAGTAGCAATATAGATTACAGTGAAATACTGACTAAACGGGAGTTCACTTGCTATTTTATCAAGCTGAAGCTGTCCACCGGAAATTCCATACAGCAGGGAAAAACCATATAGTAGAAGAGACGAGCTTGCTCCACCCATCAATATAAATTTCGTAGTTGCTTCATTTGATCTTATATCCCTTTTAGTATGTCCAGACAAGAAACAAGAAGATAGGCTTGAAAGTTCCAATGCCACGTAAAGGGTGGCCAAATCATTTGCCCAGCAAAGAACCATTCCGCCCGAACCTGCAGTTAATATGAAAAACAAAAATTCCGCCGAAGCCATTTTTGAACATCGTATGTAATCAATTGATAACAGAACAGATAATATCGAACAAGTCAACAGAAGAAATCTAAATATATAACTAAAATTACTGATTCGATAATTTTCGAAAGAGATTAAGAAAAATTGGATTCCCCATTGACATAGTAAAGCAACCACGCCAATTAACATAGATATTAACGAAATTTGGTAAAGCAAAGTTGTATTTTTTCCCCTGCTTGATAAATCGATTACAATAACTGTAATTAAACTGGAAATTAAAATACGTTCCGGCAAAGTTGACAGATTACCGACTCCCCCCCCCTCACCTAACTCCCCCCCACCTTGACACATCCCCGGCAACCGTGTTAAACTATTTGTGTTAAACCATTATTAATTGGCATCCATGGCTGAGCGGTTGAGGCACCCAACTCATAATTGGCGAATTCACAGGTTCAACTCCTGTTGGATGCAAATGGGGAAGGGAGGTGGGGGGGGGGAGCCAGGTAACTTGGAGATATTTTTGCGAGGCAGGTATATCTGAGATTGGTGGCGGAGGGAGGCAAGTGAGTAAACTATACAGGAGTTACGGAGGGGAGGATCGATAGGAATTGAAGGTAACTAATTGAAGCGAGAAGGATACTACGGATAAACCAAGAAATCAGCTGATTACCGAAAAGTCTATTCGCTTGTTGCAGCAAAATCAATATACTTCCCACGTAGATTCGAAGTTGACCAAAACTGAAATGAGGAGTTGGATTGAACAGATTTTCGATGTCAAAGTCGAGGGAATTAACAGTAGTCGAGTAAGAGCTGGAAGAAAAACTAGATTGAATTCGAATTCCGCAGGTGGGAAAAAAATGATTATTAAACTTCGATCTAATTCTTTTATTCCACTATTTTTAAATTGACACCTGGGAGAGGTTTGTCTCCCTATCAAGTAGGAAATTATGCATAAACGTGGAGGGGAAGAATTAAGTATGGCCATGTGACTGCATGAAGCGTATACCCCAGGTACCCGAAACCGGGCTACTCTGCAACTCGGTGAAACGACGGAATTTAAACCCCATAAACAATTAACTTACTTCAAGATGTCTAGAAGTGGTCGCAGCAATGTGGGAATCATTACCAGTAGACATAGAGGGGGCGGACACAAGCGTTTATATCGTAAAATTGATTTTCGACGCGACAAATTGAATGTTGACGGAAGAGTAGCCAGTATCGAATACGACCCCAATCGGAACGCTTTCATTTGTTTAATCAACTACACAGATGGTCATAAAAGATACATCTTACATCCACGGGGAGTGAGGGTTGGAGACATCGTGACATCTAGTCCTGACGCATCCATTTCAGTTGGAAATGCCCTACCTCTGAGTGCGGGTTGAATAGTTGATTCGCGTATTTCGAAACTAATCGATCGGGTTGTAGGCTTGTCCCGAAAACCTCGCACTACTTCGAAGTTATCAAGTAAGATGAAGTAAACCTGGTTGGGGTAACCAAGTAGGGGCAGCAGCGCGTGCTACAGTCTGGAGCAATTCGACATATATCAAGTTGCAAAGGTAAGATAATATGGAGACAGGTAAATAATCTTGAAATTATACTCACAAGGGAGGGGCGTCCCATCCCATAGAGGCATAAAGATTACGAATTTGAGACACTCGATTTGGCAGTCGGAGGCAAAATCGAAGCCGCGGGGTAACGTGGAAGATAAATGTGTGGAATTTTAGCTACGTTGATGCTAAGGAGAGGTGGTTTCCTAAGTTATCCCGAACATTTACTAATGCTGACGCGAATCATCGAAGTCATCGATTCTGTTGCTAAATTCTCTTGAGTTACTGGATCATCCAGAGAGAGCCAGATGCGGGCAAAGAAGCCAAGGGTATGACATAGATGGATCAAAAGTGACTCGCTTTTCGGTAAGCACCAATTCAATTTGGCGCCACCGAAACTTAGCAGTGGTGCTTCTCATATCCGGAAAGCTGTATGCTTCGAAAGAAGCTTGTACAGTTTGGGAAGGGGTCTTCCCCAATCGTTTTATCCCTCCAAGGGTAAGTAAGAGGGGGGGGGGGGTCTACCTCAACCAGAATACCTTTAGGTACTACTATACATAATATAGAATTAAAATCTGGGAGAGGCGGATAATCAGTTAGATCAGCCGGCGCAGCAGCGAAAGTGGTTGCAAAGGAAGGGAAACTAGCTACATTAAGACTACCTTCCGACGAAATTCGTCTAATATCTCGGAATTGTTTAGCAAGTATCGGACGAGTCGGAAACGTTGATACTAACAATGGAGGCTTGGGAAAAGCTGGATCCAAGCGCTGGTTAGGTAAACGGCCGAAAGTGAGAGGTTCAGCTACGAATCCTGTAGACCATCCCCACGGAGGGGGAGAGGGAAAAACATCGATTGGTAGAAGAAACCCGTCAACTCCTTGGGGGCATGTTGCGCTTGGACGAAGGAGTCGGAGAAGTGGAAGATGCAGCAATCCCCTCACACTTCGTCGACGTAAGGGGTATTGATATATGGAAATAGTAAGCGGGGGTTAATCGGCTACGGCACGTTCATCAAGAAGAGGCCCTTTTGTGGCTAACCATTTAATAAGAGAAGTTGAAAATCTTAATATACGAAGAGAGAGAAAGTTGGTTGTCACTTGGTCTCGAGCTTCTGCAGTCGTACCCATCATGATCGGTCACACCATTGCTGTGTATAATGGGCGGGAGCACCTACCTATTTATATAACCGATCGCATGGTGGGTCACAAATTGGGTGAATTTGTACCCACTCGTAATTTTAGGGGACATGCAAGAAACGATAAAGGATCTCGTCGATAATTGGGAAATCATATCTTATGGAAAACGAAGGAAGATCAAAAGTTGGAACACGAGCTTCGGGGAAAAATATTCGTGTATCAGCTACCAAAATAAGACGGATTCTCAATCGACTCCGAGGTTGTTCATACGGAAAAGCACTTGTATTACTCGAATTTATGCCTCACAAAACATGTTCTCTAGTATCGCAACTAATACTTTCTGCGGCGGCAAACGCCGATGCCAATTTTGGATTGAATAAATCCGACTTGTTCATTAGTGAGGCCTGAGTCGAGACTTCTACCTATTTGAGAAGGTTCCGCCCCCGAGCACAAGGCCGAGGTTGCCCGATAAGGAGACCCGTTTGCAAAGTAACTATTAAATCAAAGTCAAAGTTCGACGAAATTGGAGATATGGAAAGATGATTCCATATAGAATGTCTACCCATCCTATCGGAACGTCTCATCTGAAAGTTTGGAAAGACTGCAAAAAGAAATACTTCAGTAAATTCATATCGAATTGGGGGGAAATAGATATGGGGCGAAAGATTCATCCACTCGGTTTTCGACTCGGTGTAAATTAGAAGCATTATTCTCATTGGTTCGCACAGACAAAAGATTACCCGAAGTTTCTCGGGGGAGATAGGCAAATACGTACCTCCATCGAGAGGTATATTGCAAACCATATGACAGATGCCACAAGTTATGGCGGAGTTGGACGTATCGAAATCCGGCGAAAAACAGATCTAATTCGGATTGATATACATACTGGATTTCCTGACTTACTTGTTGAGGAACAAGATTTGGGGATTAGCCAAATGAGGGGCCATATCGGGAACCTCTTAGGAATCGAAACTCGGAAGCTCCGAGTAGTACTAACTAGTATAACCCAACCATATGGAGAACCGAAAATCTTGGCGGAACATGTTGCCTCACAATTAAGAAATAGAATTCCTCTCCGACGAACCATGAAGAAAGCAATTGAGTTGGTTGGAAGAACCGGCGATAGAGGTATCAAGATACAGATAGCCGGACGCCTCAATGGTAGCGAAATGGCTCGGGTTGAATGGGCTCGGGAAGGTCGAGTCCCCCTCCACACCATTAAAGCTCGTATCGGATATTCATACCACCCGGCTCAGACAATTTATGGGGTTCTAGGCATAAAGACCTGGACATTTCGGGGTACTGGGTGATTCTTACTCCACGAGGGAGGAACTATCTAACAAGATTTGACAGAACTTCAATTAGCTTCATCCCACTCCAGTTTCAATCATTTTCATTTCAAATGCCGGGAGATCTTTGCTACGCTTAGTGTGCGACTCGTTCAAACAACATTTCTTTATCCATAAGAGAGACTAATTGATTGGGTAACGGACCATTTGTTTCCGAGTACCAAATCAGTGACTGCCGGGGACAAAACGAAATGGGATTACCCCGTCGCAATTGGAATTTCTACCCATGGGAAATCTTCTCACGGGGAAGCTGAAACAAATACCAATTTATGATTACCTCAATAAAGATAAGTCAAAATAACTTCATTCTTTTTACTTACCGAAATCGTATGGTTAATCGCTCAACCCCCGAAAAGCTGCGTGATGTAGCATCGATTTACAAAGTATCAATATCAGGGTAAAATGGAGCTTCGAGTCAATTAATCCTAGGAATGTTGACTTGACAAAATGATATTGGGCGAGAAGCTCCGTCGCCGAGAGGGGGGACCAAAACGTTTGTTCTAAGGGACTGGAAAAACGAAGGGACTTCCGAATCTCATTCATTCAGTGAAATAATTTCGAGATTTGGCAGATGGGATAGCGAGAGAAGCCCATATTTTAGAAGCGAAGATAGGTTAGAAGATCGAGCTTATTCTCGCCCATGGATTTAGTACCAAGTAGTAATTGAAGTGCGACTCATGGGTGAAATGAGAAGTAATCTGGGGGAGCAAAGGAGTAGTTGGTAAGTTGACGAAATAGGGAGAGTGATGTCAAATTCATGAGGAGCCGGTTGGAAGTAGACTCCCACGTCCGGTTCTGCATCAGAGATTGATAAATTCTGTCAATATCGACTGTAACCCCAGACGAACTAAATATCGTAAGCAACATAGGGGAAGATTGAAAGGAATATCTAGTCGCGGCAATGCCATCTCCTTCGGAAAATTTGCTCTTCAAGCTCTCGAACCTGCTTGGATTACTGCTAGACAGATAGAAGCGGGAAGGAGGTCGATAACGCGCTATGCTCGTCGAGGCGGGAAGCTGTGGATACGCATCTTCCCCGATAAACCCATTACGACGAGACCCGCGGAGACGCGTATGGGGTCGGGCAAGGGATCTCCGGAATATTGGGTATCTGCAATTAAACCAGGCCGAATAATTTATGAATTGAGTGGAATATCGGGAGATGTAGCCAAAGTCGCTATGGCAATGGCTGCCCACAAAATACCCGTACCTACTCGGATAATAACTGCTGCCGAGTCATGATACTTGTGGGAGACAAGGAAGTAGAGGATTCAATGACTGGAAAGGAAGCGGCGGCAATGATGGCATCTGAAACTTCATCCCGATTATTAGTGAGGCAAATAAACTTTATTAATTCAGTTGGGTCAGATTAGTCGCAGTAGCGGTAATTAACTTATTCTTATTCCCAGAAATCTTCGGGTGGGATATATCTCCTCTCATTCCGATGTAGTACAAGTAAATCTATCATTTCTCTCGATTACCAAATGATTCAAACTCGAAGTTATCCAGATGTAGCAGACAACAGCGGAGCCCGGAAATTAATGTGTATTCGAGTGTTAGGAACCGGCAGCCGCAGATACGCGGGTGTGGGTGATATCACAGTGGCTGCAGTCAAGGAAGCGGTACCCAATATGTCTACAAGAAGATCAGAAGTGGTTAGGGCGGTGGTAGTATGTACTCGCAAAGGGATAAGACGATGCAACGGAATGATTGTTGGATTCGACGACAATGCAGCTGTTACTACTAACCAAGAAAGAAATCCCAGGGGGACTAGGATTTTCGGTCCAGTAGCTAGGGAATTAAGGGATTACAATTTCACCAAAGTAGTCTCTTTGGCTCCCGAGGTATTGTAAAGATTAATAATTGAATTAACTTAGCATCACCAGTTTGACAAAATTTCAAACCGAATTTGCAAATTCGGTTTGAAGTTTTGTCAAATGTCTCTAACTATGCCCAATATACGAAATGGAATTAGATGAAGCAGAAGAAGACGGGGGGTTAGGAATCATTCTAGTATTGATAACTGTAAAAACTACTGATTGATATCTTACGGCTAACGATGCTATTTCTACCGCACTTACTGCCATAAGAAATGGCAACATGAGAAGGAAAGCTATGATCAGAATACCTGCCACTAAAATGACTGAACGCGTCGTAGAGATTTTGGTGGAAGAGGGTTTTCTAGGAGACGCTGTGAGACGCAAGAATAATAGTGGTAAAGAGGTTATGGATGTGAGCTTGAGATATCTCGGTAAAAAGAAAGACCCCTACATTGCAGCTATCAGACGTATTAGCAAACCTGGATTGAGGGTCTATCCCGATCGTCGGCAAATTCCTAAAATATTAGGTGGTATGGGAGTTGCAATTTCATCAACGTCGCATGGACTTATTACAGATCGGGAGGCTCGACACAAAAAGATTGGTGGGGAGATTCCGTGCCACGTTTGGTAATTCGGAAACTTATTCCCAACGGAAGATGATTTGTTTCCAAAATGACTACGCTGCAAATAAGCTGTTAACAACATCAACTGAGTCAGCAACTTGTCAAAAAAATCTATGATTTAAGGGAGGTTTAGTTAGCTCGGATGATGAAGAAGCAGAATCCTATTGACATAGAAGGTACAGTTACGGAGTCGCTTCCCAATGCTATGTCTCGAGTTTGTTTGGATAATGGATGCCAAGTTTTGACCCACATATCGGGAAAGATCTGACGGAGTTACGTAAGAATATTACCGGGAGATAGGGTAAGGGTTGAATTAAGTCCGTATGATCTTACCAAAGGGTGTATCATTTATCGACTTCGAAGTAGGCAGACAAATAACAACCACTAGATTTTGGTATCGGTGCCACCACCTAGTAACTCTCTGCTTACTCAACTCCTCGTCTCGATTCGTAAGGGGGAGTAATGTATCTTGAATCTATCAATAGATTTATCCAACTAATTTAAGGTTGTAGCTACGAAAATTCGTGCCTCTACTCGCAAAATATGTGAAAAGTGTCGGTTGATTCGTAGACGTGGACGAATCATGGTAATTTGTTGCAACCCGAAGCATAAGCAGAGGCAGGGATAGTCAAGATAGTTAGGCATGGAACTAATTAACAATTAATAATAGCCTCTGGGTATAAGGAATCAATTAACTATGTTAACTAACTCAAAAAAGATTCGTTCACGGAAAGTAAAGCGCGGAATACAGAAGGGGGTTACTCACATCCAAGCAAGTTTCAATAATACCATTATTACTGCTACGGATGTTCGGGGATAGGTAGCTACTCGGTGTTCGGCGGGTGCCTGTGGATTTAAAGGTACACGCAAAAGTACACCATTTGCCGCCCAAGCTGCAGCGGAAAATGCTATCCGTGCCTCAATGGAGCAGGGTATGAAGCAAGCAGAAATTACGATGAACGGACCCGGCCCTGGAAGAGACACCGCTTTGAGGGCGATTAGACGAAGCGGCGTAATCCTCAGTTTTGTACGTGATGTGACCCCCATGCCATATAACGGATGCCGACCCCCCCGAAAGAGACGCGTTTAATGTTCTATAAAACTTGAAGGGGGATCCTTTTATGCTTACGTGTGGGAAGTCCATCTGTACCCAGGCAATTCAATTGAAATGTGTTGAATCTAGGGTGGAAAATAGGCGTCTTCATTATGGTCGTTTTGTCGTATCTCCTTTTCGGAAGGGCCAAGCCAGTACCGCGGGAATTGCCATGCGTAGAGCATTACTAGGAGAGATTCGAGGGACAAGTATAACATGTGCGCGGCTTCACGGAATTGTCCACGAATATTCCACAGTAACGGGTATTAGGGAGGCAACACATGATGTTTTAGTTAATCTAAAGGAAGTTGCACTTCGGGGCGAATCCAATGATGTTAAAGAAGCAATTTCATCCGTAACAGGTCCCAAAGAGGTAACTGCGGGTGATATATCATTCCCACCCTCCGTCAAAGCGGTTGATAATTTGCAACATATAGTTACTATCACTCAACCAATATCTGTAACTATTGAATTGAAGATTGAAAAAGATTGTGGATACCGGATGGGAAATTTAAATGAGTGTAGAAATGGAGAATTTCCCGTCGATGCTGTATTTATGCCCGTTCGAAACGTAAACTATAGCGTACATCTACTTGGAAGTGGTGAAGCGACGCGAGAAATATCACTCATTGAGATATGGACTAATGGTAGTCCGACCCCAGACGAGGCAATTAGCGAGGCTTCTGAAAAACTAATAGAACTATCAAGTCCTTTTTTGCACGTGAAACGGGAAGACGTCTCCTGCTCAGGAGATGATAAAGGTCTTTCTCCCTCAATGAAGTTATCTTCACAACTTCGTGGTGGGAATAAACTGGGGAAGAAGCTATCCGAAGATACGTTTATTGACCAACTAGAATTACCTGCCAGAGCCTTTAATTGTCTTAAAGAGGCAGAGATACATACCATCACCGATTTGCTTAATTACAGCCGAGAAGATTTATCAAAAATAAAGAGTTTTGGACGAAAATCTGTAGATCAGGTTTCAAAAGCTTTGTGGGAGCGTTTCGACTCAGAATTACCCCACGACGAGATACATCTCAGGTAGTAGAAACAGGCGGCGGAATCCTATTTGTATTATTTCTGAGACAAACGATCTCATTTTTTCTGTGTTACACCTTTATCTTCAGAAGTTTCAGGGGGAAGGTAGGAATTAGCTAAATCTGGTAAATTGGGAATTGATTCCCAATTCTTTTTGGGTAAACAGATGGAAATCGATTATCTAGAGAATTCAATATTTTCGATTCAAAATTAACCAAGTCTGGGGAAGTCTTGTCCTAGCCCGGGGGCTGACAATTGTTCCCCAGACTAAATTCAAGTAGTTTCTAGGTTAGTGGTAGATGGAGAAGTGTTAGAAAAGCCCCGAAGTTAGAGATCCATCTATGGGTAAAGTTGCCCCAATACCTGACCAAATAGCGGCCGCGGTGCCAATTGCGAAGACTGTTGTGGCTACTGGCCGCCGAAACGGATTCTGAAACTTATTGACATTTTCGAGAAAAGGAACGGTCAACAAACCTGCGGGTACCGACGCCATTAGAAGAACACCTAATAATTTATTGGGCACCGTGCGAAGTATCTGAAACACGGGATAGAAGTACCACTCAGGTAATATTTCCAAAGGAGTTGCAAATGGATTTGCCGGTTCACCAACCATCGATGGTTCTAAAACAGCCAAACCCACGGTACAAGCGATGGTTCCCAATATTACTACAGGAGATATATATAAAAGATCGTTGGGCCAAGCGGGTTCTCCGTAGTAATTATGCCCCATACCTTTAGCCAATTTCGCTCTCAAGACAGGATCGTTCAAGTCAGGTTTCTTTGTTATTGGGGTGGACTTCTCACTCCCCCGCGAGAATCGAACGTGAGAATTTCCCCTCATACGGCTCGAGCAGATTTGAAATTCCCCCATCCTGCAACGGTTAGGCTGGCAAATGAAGCGGGGACGCACACGCAAAGAAGTTATTTTGCAACATGGCTTTTGATCCGAATCGGCTCAATAACGGAAGAAGGAAGGCTTCGCGGGTTATCTCGTATCCCATACCCACGCGTCATATCCTTGCAAGTTTCTACAAGACAAGATACTTATAAACTAAGGTATAGGATTTCAACTTGTTAGAACGTTGGCTATATATATCTTTAGATCGTCTTTTTACCCCAGCGGCTGTTTTTACAAACAATTAACGTTTGATGCGGAAGAAATGTACGCATCGTATTAGAAACCGTATATTCAAAAGCTTCACGCAATCCCAATTAGATATATGGGGTTTCATGAGGCCTTTCAACATTTTTGAATCGATCATGGAAGACATCCTCCGAGAAGCTTTAGTCTCAGTCCGAAAAATAGATTTTTCTATCCAGGTTTCGAATCTTGGTCCAAAAGAGAGGTTGGAAAGAAGATACATCTTTGACTGCAGCAGTATCCGACTTAATGTCTGCGTAGCCTACACGTCTTGAGACAAGTCACACACTCCCATAATCCAAATTTTCTCCCCTTACACCTCAATCATTTTGTCTCGCCAGTCTGAGACAATAATTAAATCCGCTGGATAACTTACCATTCGGTTTAGTTCAGTAATAAGTATCATCGGCGACAGAATGATAACCTCTTAAAGAACTTGAAGGTGAGATTCCCCGCCGATGTATCGGTAGCTACCTCTCCCACCCCTGACTCATCAATGAATTGTGGGGGACCCGGAATGCCTTGTTTACGGATCATTAGAAAATGCATCGGCGTAGAAACAGCGGTAAGAAGTGGCAACACGAAGGTGTGTAAACTGTAAAAACGGGTTAATGTTGATTGGCCAACACTAGCACTTCCCCGCAACGACTCTACTAATGAAGACCCGACTAAGGGAATAGCTTCGGGTACGCCAGTTACAATTTTGACGGCCCAGTAACCGATTTGATCCCAGGGTAAGGAATATCCAGTTACGCCGAAAGAGACGGTTAATACAGCTAGAATCACCCCAGTAACCCAAGTCAATTCGCGAGGTTTTTTGAATCCGCCCGTAAGATAAACCCGAAATACATGCAGAATCATCATTAATACCATCATACTTGCTGACCACCGATGAACAGATCGAATTAGCCAACCGAAATTAACTTCAGTCATTATATATTGAACTGAAGAAGAAGCTTCTGTAACAGTCGGACGGTAATGAAAGGTCATGGCGAAACCGGTAGCTACTTGAACTGAGAAGCGAGTCGGCGTGATTCCCCCCAAGCAATAAAATATATTCACATGTGGAGGAACATATTTACTAGTAATATCGTCCGCAATCGCCTGAATCTCTAGGCGCTCCTCAAACCAATCATATACCTTAGTGAGATAGGTAAGTCTTTTCGACTCCCCCCCCGTAAACTGTGCATGAGGCTTTCTCCTCACACAGCTTAAGCGAAGCCGTCTCAGTGTCGCCAATGTTCATTAGCCGTGCCAATTCTATTAGCAATTAGTAGTTACCCGGGTCAGAAGACGTGGCAGATTCCCGACATCTCCTATCACTTGATGGGGAAAGGGGTTACTCATTTCCGGAGAAATTGGAAATACAATTTACTTCGATCTCATGTTAGCTTCTATTTTCGAATCAAAACTCAGCAGTTCCAGCGTCGTGGGAAATCTCTTAATCTTATCAACGTACCCCCCCCCTTCCCCCCTCCGATCTCTTTCCTCCCTCCCTCCCGGGGGGGGGGGGTAGATAAATGAATAGACTTTATTTCATTCCGATCTGACTATTTTTTTGTATCAAGTAAACCTTAGATTTTTACTACATTTCGATAAAGTGTTTTCTAGGTAGGAAGCCGTAACGGGTGGGAACTCCTCCATAACCTCGAATCAAAATCCTAAACAGTTCTCCTCCTTCTCCACTTGCATACTTCACAAGTGCGAGTAAAACATGCTGCATCGATTATCTTCCGCTGAGGTACCGAGTTGCAGTATCAAATAACAACTTCGTGACGAAGTTTAAGTGGTAAATTGATGCAAATTAGTCATAGTTTAAACTTCGTACTAGATATTAAACTCTCGCGTTTCAGGTGCTAGTAACTCGACTGTTACCCGGCGAGATGCAGATAATCTAATATTGATACTGAAATCTGTCTCAATAAGAGATTACTTATTTATTTATTTATTGAATCGGATTAATTGCAACGAATCACACACCCATATCATTGCTTCATAAAAACAGTTAAAGTTCGCACGATTTAACTCCCGTTCCTAGTTTTGGTAAACTATCCACCTCTACCTCCAAACCCCCATTTGCTACCATTAGTTACGTCAGCGGGGTTCGGGGCTTCTTCACCAACTAATTGAAATACCATCCAATAAAACGGATAAGTTATAAATTTCCAGAATGGTAACTAGGAATACTGCAAATGAAGCCATGAAAAATCCCATAAGGGGGGTAGTCCCCCATCCGGGGGCAACTTTTCCATATTCGGAATTAAGCGGCTTTAAAATCGTCCCCAATAAACTTATTTTGGGTTTACCCCTGGGGGTGTCATTAATAACTTTCGTAGCCGTAGCGTCTGCTCAATTGATTGAAATATGTTGACTTTGTATACTATTATAGCAACTGAAGTGGGAACGAACATCTTTCTGGATTACATGGCAATGGAAATCGCAACTTCGGTCGCCATCTCTATCTCCCGTTCACTCGTTAGTTTCACCGGTTACACTTTGTATACCGCCTCCGGTCAACCTGCCAGAGAGCTCAGAGACCCCTTTGAGGAACACGAAGATTAGTTGGACTGGTAGACCTTCCTTTTCAATTTTGAAAAGGAAGGTCTCTAATCAACTTAATTTTCCCTACAATCATGACTTTGTTCGTGAAATATCTTTTGGAAAATAAGAATCAGGGAGAGCTCCCTATCTCCCCTTACTAGGTACTTTGGGGGGCTCCCGGAAGAAGATGGCAAAAAATATTATACCTAAAGTTGCTATCAACAGAAATGTGTAAACTAGTGCTTCCGTGGATTCGGCCGTAATAGTGGTATTAAAAGAGAATCTTTCATACTAATTGCGCTAAGGGAGACTTCTCTTCCAACTCCTTCAAGTATTCTTTACTTGACGTCGAGGTAATCAAAGTTAGTAAGTCAATCTAGTAAATTAATAAATTTTGACAAAACATCTATTTATTATTTCAGAATCCGGTGAATTTTCGTAACTGACCCAAAAAAGAAAGTAATTCAATGGGGTAGATAAGAAGAATTTCTTTAAGGAGCTTGTCTTTTAGTACTTGGATCCCCCAACTTTTGGAATGCCCCAAATTCAACTTGAGCATCCAAATCGGGATCGATACCAGCAAAAACGTCCCTGAACAAGGTTCTCGCACCGTGCCAAATATGACCAAAGAAGAAAATGAGAGCAAACGTGGTGTGGCCGAAAGTGAACCAACCCCTCGGGCTACTTCTGAAAACACCATCTGATTTCAAGGTGGCACGGTCGAACTCGAAGATCTCACCCAATTGGGCGCGCCTGGCATATTTTTTTACCGTGGCGGGATCACTGAAACTAGCACCATCTAATTCACCACCAAAGAATTCTACGGCTACACCAACTTGCTCAACGCTGTATTTTGATTCCGCTCGTCGAAATGGCACGTCAGCTCTCACGACACCCTCGCCATCTACTAAGACGACAGGAAATGTTTCGAAAAAAGTTGGCATACGGCGTACAAAAAGTTCGCGGCCTTCCCTATCTTTGAAAATGGCATGACCTAACCATCCGACGGCTATCCCGTCGCCATTGTCCATTGCACCTGCTCTAAACAATCCACCTTTGGCGGGGTTATTACCAATGTAGTCGTAAGAAGCTAATTTTTCCGGTATTTTCAACCAAGCTTGGGATAGACTTAGATTTTCGGCTTTACTGGATCGTATTCGTCTCTCTATTTCTTGTTGAAAATACCCTTGATCCCACTGGTAACGGGTGGGGCCGAACAGTTCGACTGGGGTAGCAGCGGAACCATACCACATGGTTCCGGAAACCACAAAGGCAGCAAAAAATACAGCAGCGATACTGCTAGATAATACAGTTTCGACATTTCCCATACGTGGAGCTTTGTATAACCGTTGGGGAGGACGGACGCTTAGGTGAAACAAACCCGCTAGTATACCTAAAACTCCCGCTGCTATATGGTGCGAGGCTATTCCGCCCGGTACAAATGGATCGAAACCTTCGGCCCCCCAAGATGGGTCTATGGGTTCCACTTTTCCAGTTAATCCGTAGGGATCTGATATCCAAATACCGGGGCCAAACAAACCTGTTACATGAAATGCTCCAAACGCGAAGCAAAGTACTCCTGAGAGAAATAAGTGGATTCCAAATATTTTCGGTAAATCCAAGGATGGTTTTCCCGTGCGATCGTCTCGAAATAGATCTAAATCCCAATACACCCGGTGCCAGATGGCGGCTAGAAACAATAGACCGGATAAAATGATATGAGCCGCAGCTACTCCTTCGTAGCTCCAGATACCTGCGTCAGTTGTGGTGTCTCCGGTGATGCTCCAGCCTCCCCACGACTTCGTTATTCCAATGCGAGTCATAAATGGAATGACGAACATACCTTGCCTCCACATGGGATCAAGAACGGGATCCGATGGGTCAAAAACGGCTAATTCATATGAAGCCATTGAACCCGCCCAGCCAGAGACCAAGGCAGTATGCATCAAATGTACGGAAATAAGACGACCAGGATCGTTTAATACGACGGTATGGACGCGATACCAAGGCAAACCCGTGAGAAACCCCTTTCTTGGATATTGGAGATAAGTAACTACTCTGTAACTTTCTTGCAATATAGGCTTGCGTTATGAAATCTGAGGAGACCAAATAGAAGCTATTGTACGAGATGTAGAAGTGAATATCTTAGTTCGCCTTCAGATTGGAGGCAGTCCTTCATCCCCGCTTTGTTTCACCTAATTGGTCGGCTCGTGCAAAATACGTAGTAATTGTAAGGTAAGCTAGTCACTTTTCTTTCAAAAGTAGGTGGAGGCATAGATATCTTAACATTTACGTGTTTCATATAACAATGTAGAGATTGGTCCCATCAGATCCTGTTAATATCTGCAAAAGGATACGATTCCTAACCCATGTTACCTCTATCAAGCATGTTATAATAGAATGGAAGTTCCTTCCAATTTTGCTTCTGCGTCCCCAATTTGGAGGTAGCTACAACATCTCTCGATAGTTTTCATATGCCAATTGGTGTTCCGAAGGTGCCCTTTCGTCTCCCTGGGGAAGAAGATGCGGCTTGGGTTGACGTATAGTGCGACTTGTCAGGTGCGTTGAGCCGTGTGGAACCCGCCTCCGCCATCTCCCATCCGATTGACTTATCTTTACCTCGCTTGAATTTGGCTAATCTATCGGTGGTCAGATGCGTGAGGAAAATCTGTTAATAGATTGAGTAGTCGTTAGAATCCATGGTTAATTGGAATAAACAGATTGATTGGGCCCCGGTTACTCAACCCCAAGTATCAATCGTAGCCAAAATGACTGCGAGAGGAAGAAGAAGATTGAGTAGATTTCTACGTCGAATATATCAAGTATTATGTGGGAGTAACTGCAAGGAAAGTGAAACTATTTGTCCTATACGTGCAAATAGTGGTCGGAACCCCGCCACCTCCGGGGTGGAAGATGAGCCTAAAGATTTGCCGCCTAGAAAGAACTCAATCACAGACGGAAATGGATTGGTGCAAGATGGGGAGGTTAACATACTGTAGTAAATTCACTGATCACCAGTTACAGGAAGGTTCAGCATGTGCGAAAACTGGGCTAGACAAACTTGAACCAGGAAAGCTAATACAGGTAGGGGAAACGAAACTACGAAGGGGGGGGGGGGGGGGGAAAGAAGAATTTTTTCCCACAATCTCGACGTAGAAGTTATCGGAGCCGTATGCATCTAACGATACCTATGCGGCTCCGGGGGGGGGGGGCGGCAGGGTAGCAGTCGCGGAAACCTATCCCAATCAACCGACTTTATCGGGAAAGACTTCTCTCTCTAGGTCAACAAGTTGATGATGAAATTGCCAATCAACTTATCGGTATCATGATGTATCTAAATGGGGAAGATCAAGCTAAAGATATGTACTTGTATGTAAATTCACCCGGTGGGGCGGTACTAGCTGGAACATCTACTTATGACGCAATGCAATTTGTCGTGCCAGATGTACATACCATTTGCATGGGATTAGCTGCTTCAATGGGATCCTCCATTTCGGCGGGAGGGGAAATTACCAAACGTATAGCACTACCCCACGCTTGGCGCCAATGATTTGTACGGATTAAGACTCTGCCTTCGCCTAGTTGAGGTAACAATAGCATGGCAACTATTACTTGGCGACTCCCCCTACACACATCCAACTACGAAATAGTGAGACGCCAGGGAGGTAAAGTGAATCGAAATAAAATTTTTGACAATTTTTGACTTGCAATGGATTCATTCCAGATCGAACTCGATATATCTTAGCGTCATAAATTGTATAAAATATCCGATCTACATAATTTTCCAGTTTTCCAAAATTCAAGCTTCTTCCTAGAAAGTTTGGCGATCTCGATTCCGTTATCCATTGAGAGTATATATAGCAAACTCTGGGATTTGCTGGCGCGACGTAGCAACGGAACCATCGTAATACGTTTGAAAGAAAGGATGGTATAATCTCGCGACACCTCTCCCACAACATCGCAAGAGTGAAGGGCTGGCGGCAAAGTAAATCTGTCTTCTGAGACGAGGAGTTAATGTCTAATTCCTAAAAGCAGACTTTGTTGGCCCGTCGAAGGTATAGCCGTATGCGAAAGGATTTGCTTGTACGGCTAAGTTTGATGGAAGTTATTTAATTAGGGTAATGATTCATCAACCTGCTAGTTCGTATTATGATGGACAAGCAGGTGAATGCGTTATGGAAGCAGAAGAAGCATCAAAACTCCGCGATTGCATAACCAGAGTCTATGCCCAAAGAACTGGTAAACCCCTATGGATGATTTCCGAAGACATGGAAAGAGATGTTTTTCTGTCGGCAGAAGAAGCTCAGGATTACGGCGTCGCGGACCCTGTAGCATTAGAAAATGCGTCAATTTGAGGGTTCGATGAGTAGGAGGTAACTGACACTTGGAGGAAAGAATCAAATTCCTCTGATTCGATCATTTCTTTTCTTGTAATTTCACATCTATTTGTCTAGCCAGTTATTATTCTGTCCACTTGAATAATCAAATCTTCAAACTCTAGTCCCGCAGTTTAGACGAAAATATATTCTAGAGATTAATTGCTGGATATCAAGCTGAAGCGTAGCAAATTTTCTCAAATGGTTGAGAATATTTCGAACCGAATAAGATCTCTGCGTGTTTGAACGTGCCAACAAATCAACAACTAATTGGGGAAGCGAGGCAGCAATTAGGGGGTGGTACAAAATCCCCCGCTCTTCGGGGATGCCCTCAACGTAGAGGGGTTTGTACTAGGGTGTATGTGTGACTTGTTAGGATCGGAAACCTAAGACATCAGGGGATTCGACGTCGCGAGATAATCCCCCTAATGAAATGGCGACAAATCCATAATCCATCTGTTTCGATGAGAGACAGGAATTCGTGGTTAAAGTCGGTGCAAATCCGATCATTTTGATTTGGTGTGGTAGAAATCAATTGATGATTTTAAAATTAAATCATTAAGCGAAACCAAGCGAGTGGTATAAACTTTTAAATCTATTTCGCCAATCCCATTTCGATGGCAATACGGGTCAGCTGCTCGGCCAATCTCCAGTGTGAGATACCGTTACTATACATGTGACTTCTCCTGAAAGGGGAAAAAAGGAAATGGAGGTGCGAAAGCCCAGCTTAATGGGCTGAGTCAAATATTGGGGATTATGCGACCCGCCAACAACATTTTGGCTTTCCTCACCTTCAGAGAAACTTAGGCTCCGGTATGTAGGAGAGACCCGGCTGCTAGAAAAGATTGACCATGGAAACATTGGAATCCGTGACATCCCCGGTACATCGTGCCGCCTATTCACAAATAGGCAACTGTGGATGAGATGTACTGGAATATTTACGGGAGGGAAAGTCGGAGTAGCGAAAGCCGCCGGAATCTTCATCTCTCACATCAGATAGAGAAAAAGGCAGCAATTTGTTACAGTTTTCTTCGTAAGGTGGAATGACCTCCTAGAAATTGAAATGTGCAACGTGGTGCCGCACATGGCGTAATGGAAATAGAAATGTATCTTCGATATCTCCCTTTCTCCGGAGGGGGGAGGGGGGTACGTTTTGGCGTGATGCGGCATATTAATGTCTAAAAGTTGATAACTTGAAATAAGAGATATTGAAATGGAACTACTTAAGGGAGCGGCAGGGCCCAGGAATAAATGGATTTTTCAGAGAGAATACAATTTTTGCGAGGCTATACGTATAATGACCAGAGTGAAACGAGGATCCATAGCTCGGAGATATCGCAGAGGCGTTCTCAATTTTGCATCCGGGTTTCGGGGGGCTCATTCAAGATTATTCAGAGCAGCGAGGCAGCAGAAAAGAAGGGCATTAGCTTGCGCTTATGTAGATAGAAGCAATCGTAGAAGAAAATTTCGTCGTCTGTGGATCGTTCGGATTAATGCAGCGGCGCGGAAAAATGGAATTACGTACAGTTCGACGATTCATAACTTGCTTGATAATCAAGTTTTTCTAAATCGCAAAACACTCGCGCAAGTAGCTACTCCAGACGCTTACTGCTCTTCCAAGCTCGTGGAAACAATGAATGATTAGAAAGATTGACATGCAGCGATAGGCCTCTCCGCATTAGACGGAGAGGTCATAGATGAAATTAAGAATGAATTAACTCTCGGATCTATCGCAGGCGGGAGGAAAGAGTAAAATCTAAACGGACGGCCAGACTATCTCCTAGATATTATTTTGCTTGAATTTAGATATTTCTAATCCCATTTCTTTCGCGAAACATCTTTAGCTGCTGATTTGAAAAATTTTTCGAAATTAACTTCTAAAATTTCCTCAATTTTCGCTATTTGAGAAGGGTGGCGAAGCCGAAACACGGGCTCTCTTTATAGCAGTAGCTACCGAACGCTGCTGTTTCGAGGTTAATCTATTCATCCGCCTCGATAAGATTCTTCCCTGTTCACTGACGAATCTACGAAGTAGACTTGTATTTTTGTAGTCGATAGTTTCATCGGAGCGAATAGACGGGGAACGTCTACGGGGAGATCGTTTAAATTTATTCATGATATTTCTCATGACTGTCAATACACATCAATATTGATTACTTACCAATTAGAGAGAGATAACTACTTATTTTTTTAATTCCTCATGAAAAGTATGTTTGCGGCAACAAGCGCAAAATTTCTTCAATTCCAAACGAATAGGTGTGTTGCGGCGACTCTTACGTGTAGTGTATCGAGAAATACCCTTGGATTTGCCGCCAGCATCTTTGCAGGTGCAGATTGTACATGCTAAACCAATGGTCACCCTCACATCTCTCCTTCTAGTCATAAATTTAGTTGTCTCGTAGTGAAAAAAGTTTTTCTTTTTCAGCGGAAGAGTCGCAAGTAGATCCAAATCTGTTTGAACGGATTACTTGCGAAGTTTTAGCGATGAAGTTTAAACGTTAACCACCCCCATCAGTAACTCGATTACGTGCTCGTCCCTTCGTCAGACGTAAAATTATCCCACTTCTTTGCCTCGTACGATCGATCTCTATCTAATTAGTTTCTTATATCAGAGAAAGGGAAATAATAAAGCATCTGGAAAGAAACGATTAATTTCTATTAAAAAACCAGCCAACAAGCCAAACCATATTGCAGCTATGACAGGGGCTGTGGAAAGGTATATTTTCACATATTGCATTAAAAGTTCTCCTCATTTTTTATATTCCACCTAATTTTACTTTACTCTTCACCCTTCTCCTACTTCTTCACCTAACTTTCAGAGAACAGACTATTTCCAACTTCCAAATCAATTTACCCAGTGGAAGAAACTGGATAGACTCGGGGTGCTAAATATCGGTGGTACTAATACCGACAGTAGCAACGGGAAGATGAGGAGAAAGAGGAGTAAGAATTGGACGGAGTGTTGGGATAGAATTATCCGTCAGAGAGAAATGAATTTTTATTTCACCAGTAGCCGGGATCTACAATTATTGGTTATAATAAATTCAATAAAGGGAGATGGGATCGACAATACCAGTAACAAATCGAGATTAGTAGGGATGTGACGCAGCTCGGTAGCGTGTTTGTTTTGGGTACAAAATGTCGCAGGTTCAAATCCCGTCATCCCTATCTCTTACTTCATCCAAGCGTCAAGCTTTTGGGGTAGGATTTCTCGTATTAACAAATTGACTTCTGTCTTCTCTCCTTTCGTAAGAAGTGATGAAAAGAGATTCTCAATTTCTGCTTCCTCCTCGCGAGGTGAGAGAGGGTAGAGGGGGAAGCTGACTCATTTCCATTTTTGAATGTGGAAATCTATATGGAAGGGGAGGCGCCTTTAGTTCAGTTCGGTAGAACGCGGGTCTCCAAAACCCGATGCCGTAGGTTCGAATCCTACAGGGCGTGTCTACTACCGTCTACCCCAGGATTTTCTACCAGAAGTAATGTGTATCGGATACAAAATAACTAAAACCTGGAGGCAGACCCGGAAGCAGCAGATTTGCTGCCGACGAAGCATACCCGGAGATCTCCAAATGAATCTCCTTCTTCTTTTACCCTCTATTATGTTTAATAGACATCTCGTTTGAGATGCCACAATTATTTGATTCTACCGAATATCCAATTGGTCGCCGCGTCTATATTGTGGATATGCGGTTACAAATAATCCAGCTAGGGTTATTGGAATTAAACCCGACACAATTCCTGATAGTAATGCTTCAACCATTCTAGTTTGTAAATATCTAATTTAACTACTTACCGAAGTTGATTCTCGCGTCAGTCAACTGAATGATATTTGGTAAATGCGGCGAATTAGTAGGTACTCTGTTGGGGACCCCCTTCTTGTCCTCCCCCCCCACATCTAGGTTCTCTACAATGATACTAAGTCACAGAATCCGAATCTTGTTCAATCCAACAAATAAAGCTAAAGTGAAAGCTAATACAGACGTCAAAAAGGCGAAGTAACTTAATAGAGTGACCATAAAATTGAATATCAAATTAGCTGGCAAATGGTTAGTATGCGAGATTTCCCCGAGTAGTTTATCACCCCGAAGTACCGAATCGAAACTGTTTACCCAAATTTACTAAATCGGAATTGGCTGATAACGTTTGCCAAATCTACGGATTTAGTTTATTTGGTCCCATCTAATTAATTGATGAGGTAGGCAGCCGCATAAAAAGTACTTCTAAATCGATTAATTAATCGATTTAGAATTGCTGGGAAAGTCTCCCCTCCCTTCCCCAACTACCCCCCCCCAAGTTTTCGGCATAACCAGCCTTTTGATCGAGGGTTAGTAGGCGTAGGCTTAATCAAAATTAGTAACTGCTCACACACGCCGAGAGCCGAGGGCGGGCTATGAAGAGACGGAGCCATAGAATAAATGATACCTCCGTGCCAGAAATACCCCGCATGGGTCCGAAACTGGTGAATATTTTTTAGCTACCTCGGTCCAGGATAAGCAGCTACTACCAGAACTCCCACAAGTTTCGAAGACTTCACTTGCGAAAAGTGAGGGACCTTGCCGCATAAGAGGTGGGGTAGCTATACTGAACCAGTATAATTTGGATATACCCTGGGTATGGAAGTGACATCCTAATTAGGTTCAGGTCCCGTTTGAGAAGGTTTATTGGTAGATTCTGTATCTTTTAATCCTTCCTCTTAGTTGGGAAGCAATCCCTTTTAGTATTACAAGATAGATATAGATAAATACGGAGCTGAACATGTCTGGGAATACAGGAGAACGCCCTTTCGCCGACATAATTACTAGTATTCGATACCGGGTCATACACAGCATTACTATACCCTCCCTGTTTATCGCAGGCTGGCTGTTTGTCAGTACAGGTTTAGCTTACGACGTTTTTGGAAGTCCCCGTCCAAACGAATATTTTTCAGAGAGCCGACAAGAAGTTCCCCTAGTAACTGGCCGCTTCGATTCGCTGGAACAGGTCGACGCATTCACCAAATCCTTTTAGGAGGAACTAATACCAATGGCTTTAGATAAAACTTATCCAATTTTCACTGTTAGGTGGTTAGCCGTTCACGGCTTAGCTGTACCTACAGTTTTTTTCCTGGGATCCATATCAGCTATGCAATTCATTCAGAGATAGTTTTTAGTGAGCTTCGAATCTATGACGCAACCGAACCCAAATAAACAGAGTGTAGAGTTGAATCGTACAAGCCTTTATCGGGGATTATTATTGATTTTCGTACTTGCTGTTCTATTTTCTAATTACTTCTTTAATTAGAAGCTAGAAAAAAATTGTCCGAAAGGGAATAAGGTCCTAATTATTTGTGACTGTTCATGTTTCGAGTCGAGACCAGATGATGAAGCCAGGGAAGCGGGGGGTAGGGAGGTGGCAAAGATGACAAATACCACTGGAAGGATTCCCCTGTGGTTGGTAGGTACCGTAGCCGGTACACTTGTGATAGGTTTGTTAGGCATATTTTTTTATGGAGCTTACTCGGGGTTGGGGTCGTCTCTTTGATAATGACTGCCGCCTGATCGAGAAAATTTTGCCAAATTCTACAATCGAATTAATCATTTCTATTTTCCCCCCACTGAACGGAGGGGGGTACAGAAGCGATTCAATTCAATTCAATAACTAACTAGTCAGATACTTAGAGACTAGCTTCACGATGCATCATTCAGATAAGTAGGTCGATCGATTCTTCGGAGAAAAGGAGAATCGATCGAGGTTAGAAATGACAGCTAGGGTAAATAGCTATTTTTACAATTATATCGTATACTATTACGTCGTAATATAATCAGTTCAGTCTGGCGGAGGGGAGGGGCTAGTTCGAAATACTCGGATTAATCAAAAGGTTTCCGAGGACGGTTTCTAGTTTGACGAACTGGAGGGAAGATCTTATCCGTATTTATGGCCTATCCTCCACTATCGCATCCCCCGTACCCCAGCTTAGACTTGATGAAGTCAAACTAGGGGAATGGGCGATAAACAATTAGATTGGTTGCGTCAGACAAGAAGGACCAATATTGATGCAACCACTACTTCGCGTGTGACTACCAAACCCTCGACTGGAGGGGGGGGGGGGCAACACGCAATTATGAATCGGATTATCTATCCGCGGAGGGGGTGAAAGGGGGAGATAGACAATCAGAAATTCATTTCTGCCAGCTGCACCTTTTCAAATTGTTTCTTCTTAAGCACGAGGAAAATCTGTGCCAAGATAACTGACACAAAGAAAGCTACGAGGCCTCGAATACGTGATGGGTCCTGGAGGACAATTTCGATTTCTTCCTGACCAAATCCTCCAACATTGGGATTATTGGTTAATGGCTGATCAGCCTTAACGAACTCGCCTTCTGACACGACGAGTTCGAGACCTGGAGGGACAGTATCAGTTGTTTCACGACTACCAGATGATTCTCCAATAGTAATTTCGTATCCACCCCTTCCCTCTCTGCGTACGATCCTATTTATCTTTCCCGTCACTGAAGCGGTATAAACCGTATTATTGCTTCTGCTCCCATCTGGATAGATTTGCCCCCTACCCCTATTTCCTCCGACATAAATAGGATATTTTAGAAAATGAGCTTCCCTATCAGTACCAGGGTCCGGCGACAGAATAGGAAACGTGATTTCGCTGTATAATTTGCCCGGAACTGGTCCTACGACGATTACATTTCCTTCACCGGGACGATAACTTTGAAATGACAGTTTTCCTAACTTCTCCCTCACTTCGGCTGGAAGGCGGTCAGGGGGAGCCAATTTAAACCCTTCTGGTAAAATTAGGACAGCACCGACATTCAATCCCCCTCTTTTTCCGTTTGCAAGTACTTATTTTATCTACATATCGTAGGGAATCTTAACAACTGCTTCAAATACACTATCGGGAAGAACGGATTGTGGGGCCTCGATATCCACAGGTTTCTTGGCTAGGTGGCAATTGGCGCATACGATACGCCCCGTAGCTTCTCGGGGGTTCTCATAATTTTGCTGCGCAAGAATCGGATATGCATTTGATACAGATAAACAATTTAATTCACCGAAACTTATTGATATCGCAAGTGCAAGTGACTGAATCCAACCCGTCTTTATCCAGTTATTCGTAATTATTCTTTGCGTAGATTGATTAGTAGTCTCAAGTCTTTGTACAAACGGATTACTTGTTGATACCGCCTGATAACAGATAATCTCTTCTTGTTCCAATTCCTTTCCCCCCTCTTCCATATCCGATCATTGTTGGCGGATGCCAATCGGGAGAAGAGGTTGAAACTGACCCCGAAGGTGAGCAGGTCTAGCTTACTCAATTTAGATTTGGAGAGGTGGTTATTACCCACTCATTGTATGATAAGTTGCTACAATCGAAGGGGATGTACGATTCAAGTGACGAAAAATCCAATATTTGAATACCGTATCTAAAATAACTGGAAAGGTTGAAACGAGGCGAGAAATTACATATTTATCGGGGATTAAGCCAAAATGTTCGAAAAGCGTGCCTATGACTATTTCCCAACCATGGGGCGAGTGGAACCCTACACATAAATCAGTTAATGGGAGAATGGGAAACGCTTTCATTGTGTCATTCAAACTATAAAATAATTCTTGAATCCGGGAATTTGAAACTGCAAGTCTCTTTCGACCCGTTATAAGAAGTAGAGCTAGGGTGGCAATACCAATTAAATCAGTTACTAGCTGGAGCAGTAGCTGAATGTTGAGTTCGTCATACACTGCTGCCAACTGAGTAGCCTCGTCATATGCATTTGCATCAAAATTTTGCAACTGCGTATCTACCAAGCATTCAGTCGCGTTATCTAGCCAGAGCAGTGCTTCTGCTTCTCGTAGTTGCTTCAAAGCCCTTTGTTCCTGAAAAGTATTGGTAAATACCTGAGTTTGAGTAATGTCCCACCAACCCCTAATCCAAGACTCCAGAAACCAGTTTCTGAAACTTATTGGAATCGTGAGGGGTAGAAGCAGGAAGCACCCAACATATTCGAGGGAGACTAATGCTTGGTTTCTAGTTAAATCAAAATCATTACGTACCAACACACCTGATTGATTTCTTAATTCCGCCCCGAACCTCGATAAAGTGCGAGTTACAGAACGAGGCACCAAACTAATTGACTCATAAGCCGACGGAAATTTTGCTAATTCGTAATTCAATAATTTTTCAGTCACTTTTTTGGTAGTTTGACACGGAAAAGAGTTTATGGACCAACACGCCCCCTTAGCGTCCAACTCATTTAAAGTTGCCTCAATCCAAGCTAATTTCCTATTTCTCTTCCTTATACCATCCAACTTGTAAAAGCCGCGAAAAGAGAAATCAGTTTCCAACTTGTCTTCTGAGAAGTTAACCAATCTTCCTCGATTATGGACAGTTTCGCCACGCATGCGGTACCTTCGGTGAAAGTTGAGAAATAGATTTTGGAGAAGCAAAATATCTGGAAGGTTCGGGGAGAGGAGATTCAAGCAATTTTTTGTAAAAGAGTTGCTTGCACAGTGGCATCTAAGTAGTAGCAATCGGAATAGTTTCGTTCCGAAAAGAGGTCTCAGGTCTCTTTGCATTCCCAGCATAAATGTACTAAATCTGTGCTCCAAAAGACTGCAATATATTAAATATCTAGATCTCCTGGATGCTTCGTTCGCGGGCGTTGCTGTAGCCCGTGACAAGTCGCCCAGTGTTGAGGGGGGTGATTCTACCTGTACGAAAGGTGGGGAGTCGTCGATTAGGAGTTGTAATTGCTTACTAGCCTCATAAGCTCTATTCGAGGAACGATGTGGAGTACTAAGAAACCATCGAATAATCTTTTGTTTCCAGCATTGTAATCGCATATATTAATTGCAACTATCTACTAATCGGAAGGGAGAAGCAAGCGAAGTACGAGACTAATCAGCTTAAATTTCCGGGCTATTTTTTCCCAGGACCCCTCTCCCCTCTAAATATATTTTTCCCGTCGCTCCAGCGACCTTACATCGATTTGTAAGTCACCCGGTTCTGAAACTCAATAACTTTTGGAAACCTTCAATCGATACACGCGGGAAACGAGCAAGTTCAGCAGCTTTTTCCTCCATATCTCCTGAGGTTAAATTTTCGCCGATCCTAGTTAGTGGAAGATTTTGGCGACCCCTCAATTTCAAGTAGAGAATCCGACGCGGGTAGAAGCCTTCCTTACTTTCCAACCCGACCGCCTCTACGTCTTTTAGTACAAATCGAATCCGAATGCGACGGTTATTTCCGGGAAAGCCCCACCGAAATATCGAAGAGAATCCTTCTCGCTTATCAAACAAGTTGTATCCACCGCCCACGTTCCAAAACGCAGTACACCACAGATACAGCCCTAGAAATAGGCCCGCGATCCCGTAGAAACACATTACAATACCTTGTGGAATGAAAAAGATGTGTTCAGATGGAAGTCCGGGGATCAGATCTTCGCCGACGTAGCTAGAAAATCCCACCAGTAAAAAACCTGTTGCACCGCAGACAAGGATACAAGCCCAACATGAATTCGCAACTGTACGGGAACCCTTTATAAAATCTACTTGGATCCATTTGGAGCGACAATTCATTACTATCTCCTCACAGATTGCATAATAAATGGATTAGTCATTTTGTCACCAATTTTACTTCTCCCACTTCCTCCTCCCCAGCTCATCACTTCCGCTTGTCCTCGACCTACTTACGCCTAAATGTGAAGTACCAAAATGGAGTTCGAACATATGGGATAGTTATCTCCGAGTGACGCATCTTGTCAATTGACACGTAATCAATCTATATCTCACTTCTCTATGAAATAGAAATGAGACATAGATTGATTGGGGCGACATCCTTGGGAGTGTCGGGTAGTTAGACAGGAGTAGCCGCGGGGGGAGGGGGGGAGGGGGGGGGGTTATCGCGATTAATTAGTAGCTGAAATTACACTTCGAATTCAATTGATAGCACGAAGTCAACGAACAGATTACTTCATCTTCGAAAAATGAGGGAGAGATGGAATTATAGGATTTCATCCCGTTCTATATATAGAAATAAGATAGCCATTGTAACTGCTGGAAACACCAAACCAACTAGGGGTACGAAAATAGAGGGTAGATAAGATGCTACCATGATGAAATTACCTCAACCGTAATAAAGTGGGGAAGAAATCTAATTATGCAATCATATATCTCTTTCCCGTATCGCTCCTCTTTCTACTACTTAATGATATTCCTTCTGCTCCATAAAAGGAAGGGGTTTCCACTGGGGTAATCTAATTTGGGTCTCCCCATTTCCCAGGTTTGGAACGAATATGCTAATACCAAACAGAAGATCGATCACAAATATCTCTTCTCTTATTACGAAAAGGGACGAAAATAACGATCCGTTCCGCATCTATTACTACCACGGAGGCAGAGGTGAGGTAAGGTGAGGCGTGATTTTGGAAGTAAAAGAGAGAGGAAAATCCGGGACAAATTCAATCTATTTTATAAGGAGCTGATGTATGAAGTTCAGATATTTCGCCCAAGACACCTTTTGAGAGATTACGTGGAATGATTAAATCGAGTAGCCCATTATCAAATAAGGACTCAGCTGCTTGGAAGCCCTCAGGTATCTTTTGACGCGATGTCTGTTCAATTACCCTCTTACCAGCGAATGCTGTATACGCTTTTGACTCGGCAATAATTATATCCCCTAACATGCCGAAGCTCGCAGTGACACCCCCAGTCGTTGGATAGGTAAGAATCGATATATGAAGTAACTTTTTTTGAACTTGGTGAATTTGCAAGACGGAAGAAATTTTAGCCATTTGCATCAAACTCAACGTTCCTTCTTGCATACGCGCCCCCCCAGAGGCACAAATTAAAACCAACGGCAAAGACTTGTCCGCGGCATATTCGATTAGGCGAGTAATCTTTTCACCCACAACAGAGCCCATACTTCCTCCCATGAAGTGGAAGTCCATAACACCAAGTGCAATAGGTGTTCCATTTAGATATCCTATACCTGTTTGAGCAGCGTCAGTTAAACCCGTCTTTTCTTGGGAAATAGCTAAACGATTCTGATAAGAATCCTCGTCGAAAAAATCTAAAACATCTCTTGTGGTCATGTCTTCATCCATGGGAATCCATGTGTTACGATCAATTGAAAGTTCGACCCTTTCCATACTATTCATTGGGAGGTGGTAGCCGCATTCTTCACAAACACTTCTATTCTGTCTCAGAAATTTGACATAAAGCATGTTTCCGCAGTTGTCGCGTCGAGTCCGTAATCCTCTATTCGTGTTAATACTTATCCGCCTCTCCCTCCCTTTTTCATTTGAGATGGAGCCTCTGGTAGCTTCTTCGGGGAAAGCTCCAATCAATCCACCAAATTTGCGCCTATCTTCAAACCAATTTGTTACAGACGTGGAAATCTCCTCATCTGTTGTTTTCTTCTAGCCCATGGAATAAATGAATTTGAAATAGATTTCTTAGCTTATTACGAACTTTCTTCTCCCAGATTTTGGTAAATCGGGACTAAATCTAAGTTTGCCGATCCAATGAAGAGTTGATAATTGACTAGTTATCTATCAAATCAGCCGTATTGTAAGTCTTTGATTTGTATTATCCAACGGGAGAGACGAGGAGACGTGCTGTGAAACTAGACGGGAGAAAACTATATCTGATAAACGTTGAGCATCGGGTTTTATCTTGGATTGCTCATTTCTATTGCGTAATCTTCGTTTTCTTTTGATATGAGTTGGTGAGGATTCGAACCCCCTAATTCACATCTTGAGACTATGTGTTTCCCAGTTTCCAAATTAACCAACTTTAACACTCCCCACTCCGTAGGGAGTATGGGGGAGGTGAACTCCTTACCGATACTCCCGATATGTCTTACAACTGTTGCGAAGCAGATACGGGTGGCAAGTAACTATGAAACTTCCAATCTATTTACAACGTATCGATTGTGTCAAATTCAAATTTGATTGCTTTCCATATCTCGCATGCGGCAGCCAATTCCGGACTCCATTTACTAGCTTCACGAATAATCTCATTCCCTTCACGGGCCAGGTCGCGACCCTCGTTACGAGCCTGTACGCAAGCTTCCAACGCGACTCGGTTGGCTACTGCACCTGGCGCATTTCCCCAAGGATGTCCCAAGGTTCCCCCGCCGAACTGTAATACGGAATCGTCCCCAAAGATTTCGGTTAGAGCAGGCATGTGCCAGACGTGGATACCCCCTGAAGCTACGGGTAATACACCCGGCATAGATACCCAATCTTGGGTGAAATAGATACCGCGGTTACGATCTTTCTCAATGTAATCGTCGCGCAGTAAATCGACGAAACCAAGGGTAACTTCTCGTTCCCCTTCCAGTTTGCCTACCACAGTTCCAGCATGTACATGATCTCCGCCGGACATACGTAACGCTTTGGCCAATACGCGAAAATGCATACCGTGATTTCGTTGCCTATCGATCACAGCATGCATCGCGCGGTGAATATGAAGAAGTAGTCCATTATCTCTGCGATGATAAGCTAAGCTGGTATTTGCAGTAAATCCTCCGGTTAGGTAGTCATGCATGACAATTGGTGCACCCAACTCCCTAGCAAAAACAGCTCTTTTCATCATCTCCTCACATGTACCCGCAGTAGCATTTAAGTAATGCCCCTTGATTTCCCCTGTCTCAGCGACGGATTTGAAAAGAGCTTCTGCCACAAATAGGAAACGATCTCTCCAACGCATGAATGGCTGGGAATTCACATTTTCATCATCTTTCGTGAAATCGAGTCCACCACGAAGGCATTCGTAGACAGCTCTACCATAATTTTTGGCAGACAGGCCCAATTTTGGCTTGATTGTACATCCCAATAGGGGACGTCCATATTTGTTTAATTTATCCCTTTCAACCTGAATACCGTGAGGCGGTCCTATGAAAGTTTTGGAATAAGCGGGAGGAATTCGAAGGTCTTCCAAGCGTGAAGCGCGCAGAGCCTTAAATCCGAAGACATTACCGACTATGGAGGTAAATAAATTAGTGACAGAACCTTCTTCAAATAAATCCAAAGGATAAGCTACATACGCGATATACTGATTTTCCTCCCCAGCGACAGGTTCGATGTCGTAGCATCGGCCCTTGTAACGGTCAAGACTAGTCAACCCATCTGTCCATACAGTGGTCCACGTACCTGTGGAGGATTCCGCAGCTACCGCAGCTCCAGCCTCCTCAGCCGGTACTCCAGGTTGTGGGGTCATTCGAGATGCTGCTAAGATGTCGGTATCTTTGGTTTTGTATTCGGGGGTGTAGTAAGTCAATCGATAATCTTTGACACCAGCTTTGAATCCAACACCCGCTTTAGTCTCCGTTTGTGGTGACATTGGTTTGTTCCTCCCTATGACTAAATTGATAAATCTTGCAAATGTGAGATCTGCTCGGCATAGGTAGATTATTTCGACGTGAGACGCAAAGTAGATATAGTTCAACCCACGCATGATACTTATACCCGCCAAACCTCCATCTCAAGCATGGAACATTATCATTCTATATCGCGTCTCATGCGGGGTGCAACTAATCAATCTGTTTCCTCGCAAAAATTCCTAGGAAGCATCGTCTCGTCTCATTCCGATACATTGACTGGGGAATCTCTTGGCGGTTAGACTATTCAGTGGAATAGAAACTACCTAATTGCCAATCCCCCCGTTTAGCAGTCAATTTTATTTGACAAATAGAGAAGAGGGAGATAGAGGAAGCAAGACGTGCATCCCAATTAGTAGTGACTCTCCAATGGGTAGGTGCAGATTCCAGTTTCTCGATCGTATACGAAACGGGAGAGGGGGTCTGCTTCATCTGCGGCGCAGTCTCCCCCCCCCCCCCCCCCCCCCCCCTCCCCCTCCATCTCATTTATCTATAGCTACATCTGCGAAACAGGTTGAAATGCAGGGAAATGAGTGGGAGGAAGGCGATTGAATTATCCTATGCCGTTACCCATTCGACGTTAAGATACAAAATATTTCTACCGATTCAGTAATCAAATAGAGATAATACGCCGAGATAGTATAGTTATGAAAACCAGTTCCCTCTCTTTCGAAATTTCTGAATTGGTGGAGAAAAATGTGGGTTACATCACTCAGATCATTGGACCAGTGTCGGATGTGGCTTCCTCTCCAGGGGAGATGCCTAATATCTACAATTCACTAGTAGTCAGGGGGCAAAACCCAGCCGGTCAGCAAATTGATGTTACTTGTGAGGTGCAGCAATTATTAGGTAATAATGAAGTACGAGCCGTAGCTATGAGTGCTACAGACGGTTCGACGAGAGGTATGAGTGCTATTGATACGGGAGCCCCCCTCAGTGTTCCCGTTGGTGAAACTACTCCTGGTCGAATATTCAATGTCCTTGGTGAACCCGTAGATAATTTGGGTCCCGTTCGAAGTAGTACAACATCTCCAATTCACAGATCCGCCCCGGCATTTACCCAGTTAGATACCAAATTATCGATTTTTGAGACGGGTATAAAAGTTGTAGATCTTTTGGCTCCGTATCGTAGAGGCGGGAAAATTGGGTTATTTGGTGGGGCTGGAGTTGGAAAGACGGTCCTTATTACGGAATTAATCAATAATATTGCGAAAGCTCATGGAGGTGTATCTGTATCTGGCGGGGTAGGGGAACGCACACGTGAAGGTAACGACCTTTACATGGAAATGAGGGAATCAAAAGTTATTAATGAGCAAAATATTTCTGAATCGAAAGTAGCTTTGGTTTATGGTCAGATGAATGAACCACCTGGAGCTCGTATGAGAGTCGGCTCAACCGCTCCAACAATGGCAGAATATCTCCGAGATGTTAACAAACAGGATGTACTCCTATCTATTGACAACATTTTTCGCTTCGTTCAGGCGGGATCGGAGGTCTCGGCGTTACTGGGCCGGATGCCTTCTGCCGTGGGTTATCAACCGACCCTAGGTACAGAAATGGGATCGTTGCAGGAAAGAATTACTTCCACCAAGGAGGGATCAATAACTTCCATTCAAGCTGTTTACGTACCTGCGGATGATTTGACCGACCCGGCTCCCGCCACGACATCTGCCCACTTAGACGCCACTACCGTACTTTCAAGGGGATTGGCGGCGAAAGGTATCTACCCAGCGGTAGACCCGCTGGATTCGACCTCGACTATGTTACAGCCTTGGATTGTAGGCGAGGAGCACTATGAGACGGCGCAAGGGGTTAAGCAGACTCCGCAACGTTACAAGGAGCTTCAAGATATTACAGCTATTCTCGGACTAGACGAGTTATCTGAAGAGGATCGGCTCACGGTAGCTAGGGCTCGAAAAATAGAACGTCTCTTATCGCAACCTTTCTTTGTGGCGGAAGTTTTCACTGGCTCTCCGGGTAAATACGTAAGTTTATCGGAAACCATTAGGGGATTTCAAATGATTCTCTCTGGGGAGCTGGATACTCTTCCCGAACAAGCTTTTTATCTGGTTGGCAATATCGACGAAGCTACCGCAAAAGCTGCGGCTTTGCAAATGGGGGGTCAATAGAAGAGATGACACTGAATCTCCGCGTGATGGCCCCTAATCGAATAGTTTGGAATTCCGAGGTTTGGGAAATTGTCTCATCCACTAATAGTGGTCAAATTGGTGTATTACCCAATCATGCACCACTTCTTACAGCGTTGGATATGGGAGTTTCGAAGATACGTCATAATGGGCGGTGGTCTGCAATGGCATTGATGGGTGGCTTCGCTATGATAGACAGTAATCAGGTAACAATATTAGTTAATGAGGCGGAGATAGCTGCCGAAATTGATCCTGACGAAGCTCGAAAAACTTTTCAGATAGCTCAGGCTGATTCAGCTGAAGCGGGGGGTAAGAAAAGGGTAATAGAGGCCAACTTGGCATTTAAAAGAGCGAAGGCCAGATTGGAAGCTTCGATTGTAGCTTAGCGAGTTCTCTTTCAGCCCGGAAGCACTAGGTAGATGCTTCGGCAGTCTGAAAATAATACTATCACGACATGCACAGAAACTCTCCTCTCCTGCTTCGACGTATTTCATATGCAGCGAAACTTATTAGATACCAGCAATTTAACTATCGCGGTATCTAGTAAGCTCGGTATCTAGTAAGGTAGGTGTTACCTACTATTGGATTCGAACCAATGACTCTCGCCGTATGAAAGCGATACTCTAGCCGCTGAGTCAAGTAGGCTGTCAGTAATTGAATTGATAAACCTACGCGCCTCTTTATCCAGGTGTGTAATCTACGTGGGATATATAGATATGTTCATTATATCCGAATAAGTAACTGAACACAACTGCATGTTTCACTACCTAATGAAAATTAGATTCCATACATATATGTAGATGTGTGTGTATCTTCCATTTTCAAACAAGTTTGTTGACTTGACAAAAATTGATTGATACGGATATAATTATTTCGTATAGGATTAGATGTATCGGGGACTATAGCTAAGCGGTAGGGCACCTCGTTTGCACATGCGCCGACGTCTCTTTTCCCTTTCGAGAAGATTTGTCGAGACCCAGCGACTCACGCAAAACTATGCATGACAATTTTTCGTATAAATTGCAACAGGGGATGCGAAAGGGCAGTAGCATGACAGCTAAGTTGACTGGAAGAAGTCACCCCCTCAAAGTTGATGTGGTGAGTAAGTGGTTCATCCGATGCTACTATTGGTGGGGACAACGCGGGCATCCCAGGACAAATCTCTTCTTCGTCTCATGACCTTTCGGGTATAGGAGGTGTCGTATACTCCTTACAGGCGACGGAGAATATTTGATGTTGCGCGAGGGGGGGGGGGTCTGTATCCCCGGAGGCAAACCTGTGTCGACATTATGTTAGTAATTTTATCAAGATACTTCGGGATTGATTGCCTAATTTAGTTAATTTTCCATTACAAAGTTTCTTAAGGAAGCTTTTCGTGAGAAGTAGCTCAGGCATATGGAACCCTCTCCCCCTCCTCCCCCCCCCCGTTTCCAATAGAAACAAGGTTGGTGCATCAGCAATTGCTTGTTTCTCCAAATTAGATTGGGGAGCAGCTGGTAGAAGAGCCCCATGCCGTGAGACGGCATATTGGGTTCGCCGAGCAGTTCGGAAAGTCAGGAAGATTCTTTCCACATCTCGATCTGCATGACCGAGAATGTCTACGGTTCGAATCCGCATAGTCCCAACTGGGGGAAGGAGCGGTAGTAAAGTTGCTAGCACACCGTATGCCTACTCAACCAATATCAATCTAAATTATCTACTTCAATGACTATTTCACGAAATCTAAATTAGTGAGTCTTCTATCTATTTCTAAGAAATAGATAGTCAGTTCTTTGATTCAGTTAATCAATAACTGGATCGAGGAACTATAGACGCAAACAATTTGTTAAAATTATGAATTACTCAATCTTCTTCTTCCTCCCCTTCTCCTACTAGGGAAGCGACATTGCCACTCCCGAAAGTGAGAGGCTAACCCTTCTTATTTGTTTCCTTACCAAAGGGGTAACTTAACTACCAATATAATCGAACTAACTTCTCGATTTACTTCCCTGAGTAAATTATATGTGCTAAACCCCCTCCGGTATGACGAGACAATGGTTACTTCTCATTTGCCTACCCCAGGTTAATCCCACTTTATCCATTTCCAAATTTATCAACTGGAGAAAATTGAGGCGAAGGGAATATGCAAATGTTTTCGCTCCATCAATATGACCCCTTCTGGGTTTTCCTATCGGTATCTATATCTATCCCCTATTTAGCTTTCTCGATTTCCGGATTTGTTGCCCCCACTCGAGAAGAACCAGAAAAGTTGACAAATTACGAGTCGGGTATTGAACCAAAGGGAACTACTTCGATCCAATTTCAAATATGTTACTACATGTTCGCTTTGGTTTTCACGGTCTTTGACGTCGAAACCATATTTCTTTATCCTTGGGCTGTATCTTTTAGGGAATTGGGACTATTTGCTTTTATCGAAGTGATCATCTTTATCTTTATACTAGTAGTTGGTTTGGTTCACGCGTGGCGAAAAGGAGCATCGGAATGGTGTCAACCTCCGAACATTGGGTTGAGGGTGGGATAGATGAGATTGAATCCCGTGGGGTAAAGATCCCCCTGAATTCGGTGGAGCCGTTGCTCCCCGAATGGGGTGTGTCAAATTCAATCTTTTTAGCTAATACCGGTGATTTTTTCAATTGGTCCAGACTTTCCAGTTTGTGGCCACTTCTATATGGCACCAGCTGCTGCTTCATCGAATTTGCCTCCCTAATTGGTTCACGGTTTGATTTTGACCGGTACGGTCTAGTACCTAGATCCAGTCCTAGGCAGGCAGACCTAGTTGTCACGGCCGGTACTGTAACCATGAAAATGGCTCCGTCCCTAGTAAGACTCTACGAGCAAATGCCTGATCCGAAGTATGTAATTGCTATGGGAGCTTGCACCATCACGGGGGGTATGTTTAGCACAGATTCCTATAGTACCGTCCGCGGGGTAGACAAATCAATTCCCGTCGATATTTATTTGCCAGGTTGCCCGCCCAAACCTGAAGCTATCATTGATGCTATAACGAAACTCCGTAGGAAAATTGCTAGAGAAAGTTTTCCAGATCGAATCTCCTGTTCCACTCGAAGGAAATATCTCAGTCTGAATCATCGATTTCGCTTCGTACCTAGCATCCATATAGGTGAATACAATCGAAAATTAACTAATTATGACACAAAATTTTCATTACATGATTTTCCAGAGGAAATCCAAAATTTGGAGGGGAATCTGAAACATAAGTAGTGAAGGTATGGTAATAACTATATTTCATCCCACAAATGAATAAAATGGGGAAGAGGTGTCAACCAATATGAATACTACCAACGAGGATCAGTTGACTATCGAGACGCGGGGTCGATTATCCGCCTGGTTGACTAGACATAAGTTTTTCCATCGACCTTTAGGTTATGATTATAGAGGTGTCGAGACTCTGCAAGTCAAATCGGAGGAGTGGTTGTCTGTAGCTGTCGCCCCATATGCTTATGGCTTCAATTACCTACGCTCTCAATGTGCCTACGACTCAGCGCCGGGAGGATATCTAGTCAGTGTATACCATCTGACGCAGGTGCGAGATTATTCGGATCAACCGGAGGAGGTTTGTGTAAAAATCTTTGTGCTAAGAAAAGATCCTAGAATACCTTCGGTTTATTGGATTTGGAAGGGTTCCGATTTCCAAGAACGTGAATCCTACGACATGTTGGGAATAATTCATCAGGGCCATCCGCACCTTAGGCGGATACTAATGCCTGAAAGTTGGGTAGGGTGGCCTCTACGTAAAGATTACGTTGTACCCAATTTTTATGAGTTACAAGATGCCTATTAAATTGTATAAAGATTAGAGGGAAAGGAGGAATTTGGCCACACGCGAAGACTTATCTTCCGATCCGCCCCTACCACTTAATATTTATCAAATTTTTTTACGGTTATCAAACGGAGCTGTCAAACGCAAACGATTAACCCGAATCTCGAGATGTTTTTTGATTAGCTACTTCAGGATTGAAGGGGTTTCCTGTAGCACTAGGACTGGTTCAGCCTCTCCCCCAAGCCAAACTAGCGAAATGCCAAGAACCAGATTTGAACTGGTGACACGGGGATTTTCAGTCCCCTGCTCTACCGACTGAGCTACCTCGGCCGATTCATGTACGGAGAAAGGAACTGGAAATCAGTTAAGTATGTCTTCTCACCCCAGTTCTTTCCCCAGTTAAACTGCCGACCTTGCTTCTCTCCAGAGATGTGACTAATAAAATTAGCTACCGCACCTGTAGGAGGTAGATTGGCAAAAGAAGGGGAGGGGGGGGGGTGCCATTCACGCATATTGAAGCCTGAATGGCTCACCTGTCAAGTGTTCTCGGGAAATCAGAAACATCAATGGGTTAACTAAATTGCCTTGCTGGGGATAGAGGGATTCGAACCCTCACGGTCCCGCGAAACCAACGGATTTTCGTCCTACTACAACTTACGCCGCCCCTTCCAACTTCTCCAAAGTGCGTAGAATCGGACTCTATCTTCATTCACGAAAGTATTGTTTCTTCTGCCACCGCTTCGCTTCCTAAAAATTTTTCGTCAAAATGAAGTGGGATCCCGCGGCAGCTGAGATGAAAATATGTAGATTAACGGCAGTAGAAGGGGTCTACTTAGCAGTTTGTTACCGAGTGGTAACATAAATTATCGTGATTCTGCGAATGAATGCTCCCTTCAAACCGAGAAATCTGCGTCCAGGTTCAAGTGAAGGAGAGGGACGAAGCTTCCTACCTCTACTACACCTCAGTCTCATACTTATAGATTTTAGTTCATGCGGTTAGCCAGACGAAGAAGTTGTATTATATTCAGTTCTTCTGATAACTAGTAATTAGCAGATTGCCCGTTGGAATGGCCCCCGTCGAGTCTCTGTACCTATCTAACCTAATTGCCCAAATTGTTTGGGTAATACAAGATTTGGCTCAGGATTGCCCGATAAATGATCCCAGGTTTCCCTGAATCTGGGGGCTACCACTTGATACGTCTCCACATCCAGGCTCAATCTGGTTGAGTCCGCTGCGTCTACCATTCCGCCATATCCCCACCATCTCGGCCCCAATAAACTTGTGAAAGAAGATATAGGTAACCACATAAATGTAGGTGTCTGAAAACTTAGGCTTCTGCCGCGCCTACACCTACCAATCCGCCTAGTTCAGATTGCTGCCATTTCGTCTGCATATTATCTCGTATGTGTTTACGAAGCTTCTAACTACTAAATTGAAGAAGTGGAAGGAAACAAATTATTTATCTTCCTCATCACGTTTCAGGTGGAGAAATATGCGTAATTTGATTTGTCAGCGACGAATTAATTTTTTTCGTAAAAACTGAGTTTCTATTATAGAAGTATATCTGAATGCACTAGTTGAAGCAATATATTCGTGGATAAGTTTGATATTTCCGCCGAAATTTTTATGTAAATGGATATGCTAGAACGTCTTCATCCGACACCATGAATCGTTGGTAGTCTCTGTTTACTCGCCGCTATTTTCCCCTTAATTGTCTGTACCAAATTGAATGTTTATTAATTACCACTCATATGTTATGATTGCCATAGATATCAAATCTGATTGGCTTCCATTCCATTTGTCGACGCGGCAATAATGGGTAATATTCCTGCGCCGATCCCATCAGTTTCTTATTTAACTATGAAACATTTGCAGAGAAGGAGTTTTCATGTCTCGCTACCGAGGACCTCGTTTGAAACTGATACGTCGTCTAAAAAATTTACCAGGATTTGTAGGGAGGGGTAAGATACCCAATTTGGGAGAATTTCGAATCGCCACCGATCAATCAGCTTCGAGAAAAATTTCTCAATTTTGTGTACGTTTAGAGGCCAAGCAGAGATTACGTTTTAATTACGGATTAACGGAACGCTAACTACTGAAATATGTACGTATCGCCAGAAAAGCTAGAGGTTCGACGGGCCAAGTACCACTACAACTACTTGAGATGCGTCTGGATAATGTTATTTCCCACCTAGGTCTCGCTTCCACGGTTCCTGCCGCTAGGCAGTTAGTTAATCACAGACATATCTTAGTGAACAGTTGCGTCGTAGATATACCAAGTTATCGCCGCAAGCCAAGAGATATTACCACTGTTCGAAATCGACCAACTTCGTATAATGCATCGAGAAATAAGTTGACTGGGGGGGACAAGACGCCGGATCACCTAGCTATTTCCCTATCGGAAGACGGCAAGCCAACAGGATTGGTAAATTGTGTTGCCAATCGAGAATCTGTCAATTTGGATATAAATGAATTATTAGTTGTTGAGTATCACTCCCGCAAAGCCTAGTTATCATTCATTAAGTTACTACTTCATTAGAAGAAAAATTGGAGGTCTCTACAATTGGAATTTATGCAGAAGACTTAGTATGGTCGAATTCAATAGGTAGATTACTTAGGAAGATGCAGAAGGAAGATGCGAAAATTTCCCGATCTAGCTTGTCCGTTGCGTTTGGAGCAGAATCTAAATCATAAGCTTTTAACTTATATAAAAAGATTCTTTTTTGGGGCAAATTAATTTGGCATACGATTCAATGTAAATATCTGAATCATTCGTCCACGTCACCTCAACCAAATTCTCAATTAGCTGGAGGGTTACCAATTGTTTGTATCGAGACGGTCTTTTGGCTTCTTCAAAGTTGGCTGACTTGATTTGAAAATCTGACTCCAGCCCATCTCTTCGAAATCGGCAATTTAGCTAGATCTCGGTAGAATCAATACAGATAACCTTGCGTAGATAGAAGTGGGGGGAGGAAAGGGAGGGATTTGAACCCTCGGTAGATGAAATTCTACTTAGCATTTCCGGTGCTACGCCTTAAACCGCTCGGCCACCCTTCCTGCATCTAGGTTTACCAATTAAACTAATTGATATATTTTAGGTATTTCCGTGGCAAGGTAGCAAGTGACTTGCGAGTAATAGTTGGAAATAGTCTCTCGCCGAAATACAAATCAAGGAATAAAGAGATATTGAACAAGGCTTGGCCCCCCACCGCCTCCCTTTCCTTTCTTACATCGTTGCCTAAACATCTTTTTTTCCTTTCGCAATTTCAATTGATATATCGGTAACAAGGGGTGCGAGAAAAAAAACAAGGAGTCGAATTTGATTACGCCTAGATCTCAGAGAAATGACAACTTTATTGACAAAACTTTCACAGTTCCAGCGGATATTTCACTGCAAATCCTACCTACCACTAAAAGAGAGAGGGAAGCTTTTACGTATTATAGGGATGGCGCGACTCGATAAGGCAAGCAATCTATCAATATTCAGTAGTAATTGAAATAGTTACAGCTTCGTTCGAGGAACCCACATTTTTTGAGGTCTGCTTCGATTTCTGAAGGAACCCCCTGATCGCGTATCCACGATTGATGCAGCCTCGGAAGCTACGGTTCCCATTTCTACGGATTCTGATGTCAAGCAAGCAAGAGGTTAAATCCATAATTTGATGTGTGACACATGGCTTCTTTATGGGTAAACACGAGCGGGGGGGGGCTAGCACTACGTGGAGAAATCGGCAACACAAAATCTACGACAATAACAAATTTCGGCTTCGACATATATTGCCAATTTTCGACAACTTCGAAATTGCGGTAGGGATCAATAGTGATTGGGGTAACAAACACCCATCCCGTTTGTAACTCGGATACCCTTAAAATCATCGGAGATTGCTGAAGTGAATAACCCCTCAAAAAACAAAATGTTGGGAACGAATAAGTTGCCGAGGTATCTGTCGCTGCCGGTGTCGTCGCACCGAAGAAGCGCAGCCGCCTCAAAAATGGAAATACTTTGCCAGAGGGATGGTTAGATATCAGTTTCATGAAACACCAACCCCCGCTTGAAAATTAGACGTATAAATAATTAGATAGTTTCAAATGCTATTTATTTCCCACGAGTGAAGCGGGGGGAGCCGTATGATTTGAGAATCTCATGTACGGTTTTGAAACGGGGCTTATTTTTATAAGCAACCGTAACGGATGTCGGCCCAATCTGAAGGGGAATATGCAGAAGCTTCATGAAGTTACTACGAAGCCATGCGTCTAGAGGTTGACTCTTATGACCGAAGCTACATACTTCACAACATAGGCCTCACTCACACAAGTAATGGAAAACATGCAAGAGCTTTGGAATATCACTTTCAAGCACCGGAGCGAAATTCTTTCCTGCCACAAGCTTTTAATAATATGGCTGTGATCTGTCACCACGTGCGACTACCTACGCTTCAAGATTCTCTGGTTTACAAATACTCAACCAACGAAACGGGCTTCCCGCAAGCATACTTCCAAACGGGAGCCGCCTCGAGCTGCGGGATTCGGCCTCTTTCGAAGTAATCTGGGTTTAAGAGGGGTAGGTAGCCTAACTGTCTCACGGATAACTGACTGAATCGGAGAATGAAGCATCGCAAAGATTCATCATTGAAATTCTGGGTTGATGCAATGAGATTGGTCCATCGAAGAAGTTATACAACTCGTCTCTGTAGTAGAGACAGTTGGGAAAGAAATAATTGACGGACCGCGGTGTAGTATCAAATCCTAAAAGAGAGAGTCTTCTAGTCTAAAAAAGAAGAGAAGGGAGATCTACGTTGAGTTAGGTAGTTAGTGCCGAAGGATCTTTTTAATTATTTCCCTCTGTCTCTTTTCAACTAGGAGTACGGAAAAGATTTCATTCAAGACGAGTGAAATTAGAAACCGGACTATCCTTAAGTTCCTACAAAGTTCAGAAATAATCCTCCGACTTGGTTAGGAGGCGAAAAGCTAGTAACGGGGTTGTCTGAGCCGCATGAGGTGGGAAACCTCCAAGTTCGGTTCTAAAGGAGGGGGTTGGAAGATAATCACCCATTCTGAGCGAGGGGAACAAGCCATTAGCCAAGGAAATTTGGAGATTTCGGAGGCTTGGTTCGATCAAGCTGCTGAATATTGGAAACAGGCAATAGCACTTCCCCCCGGCAATTACATTGAGGCACAGAATCGGTTAAAAATTACAGGACGCTTCTCTTCGTTTAATTAATTAATTATTGGGGGGGGGGCGTCGTGAGACAAAAAGGTTAATAAATGGAGTTAATAGATAGAAATTCTTACTTACTCGACACAAACCTTGCGGCCTCTTCCCCTACCAAACGTACGATCAACTCCACAAAGTCCACTGGGCACTACTAGGCCGTGTAATAATGCCATAAAAAGCCTGCCCTGCATAACTTCCTAGTAGCAGCTGCTCGAGTTTCAAACTCGGGAGAGGAGGGAGTAGATTACTACATGTTGGTAGAAACTCTAATTCTTGGAAGTTTAGTATCTACCGTTGGTAGGTTGTTGTTACCCCTTGCCCGAAGAAAGGAGAGTCCCGATGACTATTCGTTCGCCAGAACCAGAAGTCAAGATTTTGGTGGAAAAAGATCCCGTAAAAACCTCTTTTGAGAGATGGGCCCAACCCGGACATTTCTCGAGGAGTTTGGCTAAGGGCCCCAATACCACCACATGGATTTGGAACCTACATGCTGATGCCCACGATTTCGATAGTCACACCAATGATTTGGAGGATATATCCCGTAAAATATTTGGTGCCCATTTTGGTCAGTTAGCTATTATTCTCATTTGGTTGAGTGGCATGTACTTTCACGGGGCCCGTTTCTCCAATTATGAGGCGTGGCTTAATGATCCTACTCATGTGAAACCTAGTGCCCAAGTTGTGTGGCCAATAGTGGGTCAAGAGATCCTCAACGGAGATGTAGGCGGAGGTTTCCAGGGTGTACAGATAACGTCTGGATTTTTCCAACTCTGGCGAGCTTCCGGAATAACTAGTGAATTACAGCTCTACTGCACAGCTGTGGGTGCTTTAATCCTCGCCGGATTAATGTTTTTCGCCGGTTGGTTTCACTACCACAAAGCTGCCCCGAAACTAGCTTGGTTCCAGAACGTTGAATCGATGCTCAATCACCATTTGGCGGGTTTATTGGGGTTGGGATCTCTAGGTTGGGCGGGACATCAGATACATGTTTCACTACCAATTAATCAACTCCTAGATGCGGGGGTCGACCCCAAAGAAATACCCCTTCCTCACGAACTGATTCTTAATCGTGATCTTATGGCTCAGGCGTATCCAAGTTTTGCGAAAGGGCTGATCCCGCTTTTTACCCTCGACTGGTCAGAATACTCAGATTTCTTGACTTTCCGCGGAGGTTTGAACCCGGTAACGGGGGGTTTGTGGCTGACTGATGCCGCGCATCACCACTTAGCTATTGCCGTTCTTTTTTTGGTAGCTGGTCACATGTATAGAACCAACTGGGGGATCGGACATAGTACGAAAGAGATTTTGGAAGCTCATAAAGGTCCCTTCACGGGTGAAGGCCACAAAGGTCTCTACGAAATTCTAACAAGTTCGTGGCATGCTCAATTAGCAATCAATCTTGCCATGCTAGGTTCCTTAACCATCATTGTGTCCCATCATATGTATGCGATGCCCCCGTATCCTTACTTGGCTACCGATTATGCGACACAACTTTCTTTGTTTACACATCATATGTGGATAGGAGGATTTCTAGTAGTTGGCGCAGCTGCACACGCAGCTATTTTCATGGTAAGGGATTACGATTCAACTACCCAATATAACAATCTGTTGGATCGCGTTATTCGGCATCGTGATGCAATAGTTTCACATCTTAACTGGGTCTGCATCTTTCTAGGTTTCCACAGCTTCGGTCTATATATCCATAATGATACCATGAGCGCCTTGGGGCGCCCTCAAGATATGTTTTCAGATACCGCCATTCAATTGCAACCGATATTTGCTCAGTGGGTACAAAATACTCACGCCTTGGCTCCCGGATCAACCGCGCCTAATGCCGCAGCAGGTACTAGTTTAAGCTGGGGTGGCAGCGACTTCGTTACTGTAGCCGGCAAAGTTGCCATGACCCCAATTCCATTGGGTACCGCGGATTTTCTGGTACACCATATCCATGCATTTACCATCCACGTTACTGTCTTGATATTATTAAAAGGTGTTTTATTTGCACGCAGCTCCCGACTAATACCCGATAAAGCAAATCTCGGTTTCCGTTTTCCCTGCGACGGTCCTGGCAGAGGAGGCACCTGTCAAGTATCGGCTTGGGATCACGTCTTCCTGGGGTTATTCTGGATGTATAACTCCATCTCGGTAGTTATATTTCACTTTAGTTGGAAAATGCAATCCGATGTCTGGGGCAGTGTAGGCGAACAAGGGGTGGTAAGCCACATTACTGGGGGAAACTTCGCGCAAAGTTCAACAACGATTAATGGATGGTTACGGGACTTCTTGTGGGCACAGGCTTCCCAAGTCATTCAATCATATGGTTCCTCGTTATCCGCATATGGTCTCATATTCTTGGGGGCTCACTTTGTTTGGGCTTTCAGTTTGATGTTTTTATTTAGTGGTCGCGGATACTGGCAAGAACTTATCGAATCCATTGTTTGGGCTCATAATAAATTAAAGGTTGCCCCCGTCACCCAACCTAGGGCCCTGAGTATTATCCAGGGACGTGCCGTGGGAGTAACTCACTACCTTCTGGGTGGAATCGCCACGACGTGGGCGTTCTTCCTGGCGAGAATCATTGCAGTGGGATAATGGCTAGGAGGATTTGAGAAACATTACGGCATCAAGATTTCCACAGTTCAGCCGGGGTCTATCCCAAGACCCGACTACTCGTCGTATCTGGTTTGGTATAGCCACTGCCCACGACTTCGAGAGTCATGACGATACTACCGAGGAACGTCTATACCAAAAAATATTTGCATCTCATTCCGGTCAATTAGCTATCATATTTCTCTGGACCTCCGGAAACTTGTTCCACGTGGCTTGGCAGGGCAATTTCGAAGCATGGGTACGGGACCCGCTACATGTGAGACCCATTGCTCATGCCATCTGGGATCCTCATTTTGGTCAACCAGCTGTCGAAGCCTACACTCGAGGGGGCGCTGCGGGTCCAGTGAATATTGCTTACTCGGGTGTCTACCAGTGGTGGTACACCATCGGTCTACGCAGTAACCAAGATCTCTATACCGGAGCTACTTTCCTACTAGCTGTTTCTGCTTCATTCCTACTAGCTAGCTGGTTACATTTGCAACCTAGATGGAAACCAAGCATTTCTTGGTTCAAAAACGCTGAATCCCGGCTCAATCACCACCTTTCAGGGCTCTTCGGGGTGAGTTCTCTAGCTTGGGCCGGACATTTAGTTCATGTAGCTATCCCCGAAGCAAGGGGTGGACATGTCAGATGGGGTAATTTACTGACTGCCACTCCGCACCCCCAAGGATTGGGACCTTTCTTCTCAGGTCAGTGGAGTGTCTATGCGCAAAATCCCGATTCTGGTAATCATTTGTTTGATAGCAACCAAGGGGCGGGAACAGCCATTTCAACCTTTTTGGGCGGATTTCACCCACAAACTCAAAGTTTGTGGCTAACGGATGTTGCTCATCACCACTTAGCTATTGCCGTTGTGTTTATAATTGCCGGCCACACGTACAGGACTAACTCTGGTATTGGGCATAGTATGAAAGAGATTCTCGAGGCCCATATTCCTCCGGGAGGCAAGTTGGGCCGTGGACACAAAGGGCTTTATGATGCAGTCAACAATTCTCTCCATTTTCAGTTGGGGCTTGCTTTAGCTGCTTTGGGGGTTGTCACTTCCTTAGTCGCGCAACACATGTATTCCTTACCCGCCTATGCCTTTATAGCACAGGATTATACGACTCAAGCCGCGCTATACACCCATCACCAATATATCGCCGGGTTTATCATGGCAGGAGCCTTCGCACACGGAGCTATATTCTTTATTCGAGATTATGATCCGGAACAAAATAAGGATAACGTTTTAGCGAGAATGTTAGAACATAAAGAAGCCATAATAGCTCACCTAAGTTGGGCAAGTTTATTCCTGGGGTTCCACACGTTAGGGCTCTATGTCCACAACGACGTAATGCTAGCTTTCGGGACTCCGGAGAAACAGATTCTTATTGAACCTATATTTGCTCAATGGATTCAATCTACTCATGGTAAAACTTTATATGGTTTCGATGTGCTTCTATCCTCAGCAGGTAGTCCGGCAAGTAATGCTGGTCGAGGCCTGTGGTTACCGGGTTGGTTAGATGCTATTAACAGTAGTGGCAACTCACTATTTCTAACGATTGGACCCGGGGATTTCTTGGTTCACCATGCCATCGCTTTGGGCCTACATACGACTACACTGATTTTAGTCAAAGGCGCTTTAGATGCGCGCGGCTCCAAGTTGATGCCAGATAAAAAAGAATTTGGTTACAGTTTCCCCTGCGATGGTCCCGGTCGAGGCGGTACCTGCGATATCTCAGCTTGGGACGCGTTTTATTTAGCCGTCTTCTGGATGCTAAACACCATTGGATGGGTTACCTTCTATTGGCACTGGAAACACATCACCTTGTGGCAAGGGAATGCCGCTCAATTCAACGAATCTTCTACGTATTTAATGGGGTGGTTGAGGGATTACCTATGGCTGAACTCTTCACAACTTATTAACGGTTATAACCCCTTTGGTATGAACAGCTTATCTGTATGGGCATGGATGTTCCTATTTGGACATCTCGTGTGGGCTATTGGATTTATGTTCCCAATCTCCTGGCGAGGTTATTGGCAAGAACTTATTGAAACTCTAGCTTGGGCTCATGAACGAACACCCCTAGCAAATGTGATACGTTGGAAAGATAAGCCGGTCGCTCTCTCCATCGTTCAAGCAAGACTGGTGGGACTAGCCCACTTCTCCGTGGGTTATATCTTTACCTATGCAGCTTTTCTAATAGCATCTACATCAGGTAAATTTGGCTAATTTCACATCGTACACTATTTGTCTATTTCCGCGTCAAGTTTGTTCTCCCACTCCTTTTTACACCCGATCTAATTTCGAAACCAGTTCTCTATCTATCCATAATTAGAAATAGAATTTGATTCCTCCTCCCATAATTATCGGTAGATAGATTTCTGGTTCCGAATCCAATCTGTTTTGGAGTGATAATCCAATCCTGCTTACCGATTTACCAATTACGGCAAAAAAGAGTCTTATTGAGAAGGAAGGAAGAAAGAAAGAATTGGTAAAAAAGTATCATACCATTCGCCAATCTCCGAAAAGACAGATTAGAAGTAGCTCGTCAATTGAGGGGAAACTCATTGTTTCCAAAAGATTGCAATCTTTACCGCGAAGCAGTGCACCCGTTCGTCTCCGCAACCGGTGTTCCCTAACCGGACGACCCCGATCCAATTACCGATACTTCGGCTTATCTAGACACGTACTTCGTGAAATGGCACACACTTGTCTGCTGCCTGGATTATTGAAATCAAGTTGGTGATGGGAAATTCCCCTTCATTTATTTGAAAAATGACGTCTAGTTCGCAGAATTAGATAGTCTTTCTCATTTCCATCCAACGTAACTACTCAATAGACGTATAATAATTACGTTGGAAGCATCAACTAAGCGGGGTAGAGCAGCTTGGTAGCTCGCAAGGCTCATAACCTTGAGGTCACAGGTTCAAATCCTGTCCCCGCGAAGTAAACTAACAATTGTTTATCTACGTCAGTCACGCGATGCTTGATGTTCCTCGCGAGCTTAGCTTTTCGCGTCTCATTAGCAGAGCTGGTATTAATTCTATTAGATCGGATATCGGGTAGGTACAAGTCTTTCAATTAATTATTAGATTGGGATTATCTGACGTCACGCGTCGAAATAATAATTACCTAATTGGTATCACTTATCTCTCTCATCCTTCCCCTCCCCCCTCCTGGACGTCGTCATCTGGTGGGGCAAAAACCTATTTATCTACAAGTAGATATCTAAATTTACATCTAGGTGGAGGGGTAAGATTTATAATTTGGGAACATAGCCCCATCTTGTCTCAGACTAAAATTGGTTCTTTCTGTCTCATCAAGTTCGATTCTTCCAGGAGGGAGAAATGTGGGGTAGAAACTTGACGGTGTGCCTGGTGGAGCTCAATCAGATAGTAGTTGTGATTAGAGGCCCCCTTAACTCAGGGGTAGAGTGACGCCATGGTAAGGCGTAAGTCGTCGGTTCAAATCCGACAAGGGGCTAACCAAAAAACCTTGATAAATCCAAGGATCGAACTTTTTCAGCTTCGCGGAAACACTCGGGTCCACATGGCTTCTTGATGCAAAAGAGAGGGAGGTCTAGCTCCCAGCATTTCTAGCAAATAAGAAATTTCCTAATTATTGGAAATGGAATTCGGTCAATTTCGATTTTTTAGTTAAGCTGGTTCTCCTTTAGTCGCGGTATCCTACCTAAGTAGTTTCGCTACACTGGGTGATGTGCCACCCATTACAGTTGGAGGGAGGGGGGGGGGGGGGGTGAAGTAGATATAATTTTTCATATCAGAACCTTTTTTGTTATCCCTATCTCGGGAATTGAATATGAATTCCCAGCATCAGTATCAATAGATAGATAGGTAGATATGTGGAACTACGTATTTATATAAAATTTAATCTGGGAAGGGAGAGAGGGAAAATTACGTGGTAAATTTAGTATTTACTTACGTAACTAATTTTTTGCAGCTAGTAGAAGTTATTGGAGTATGTGGCACCCCTATTTGTTACACATCTCTTCCAAATACCTAGAAGCAATTTTTCCGCCGGGGTTTGATATTAACAGCGAATCTTCTTGTCCGACGTCAATAGTTCTAATATATACCCCGCTCGGGATCAAATTTCGGGATCAAGTTGCGGTATGCTGCTTATCCACTACTTCCACTTGGGGCTAAACCGAACGAAAAGGCTTCCAATTTTGACTGGGAATTGGTAAAATAAGTACCGAAATAATTTTCGAGAAGGGGATGGATACTGCACCCACATATATCCATATATTCTATATATGAATGCAAGCTCCCCACGCCGCTCCGGTATTTCTTCCCCTAGATTAGATGTTTCCAGAAGCAACTCCGTCTCCTTTTTGTGCTAGGTCGGATTCCCAAGGTACTTCTAATGCGACTGAATCGAAGTTGAAATCTCGGAAGAAAAGAAAGGTCTACCCACTGCTCAAGAAACTACGTAACAGGCAGGATCAGCTTGGGATTAAGTAAATAGAAGAAGAGAGATGCCCAGAACCTAAATTTACATGAGAGGGGGAGAGAAGCTTGGAATAGAAGGAACGGCTGGGCAAAAAACGCGACGTGGAAAAGAGAAGAGGGAGGGAAGCTAGAGGCGAGGTAAAAGAGATACTGAAGGGAGTGAAAAAATCCAACCTCCTGACTGAGATTAAGGGAGCTGCCAGTCTCACTTTCGCGTAACAACTCCTAGAAGTCCTCCGTCTTCGTAAATGATTTCCCGGAAGGGGCGGCGTTTTGGTGGACCAGTTTTATCTCACCCCGAAGAGGCGGAACTACACCATATCGCGGCTTGAAAAATAAAAAGGAAGAGGGAACCCAAAAATTGTTTGAGGAGCTAGATGAGGGAATGAATATGACCATTGCCATCGGAAAATCTTCCAGGGAGCCGAAAGATTTATTTGATAGTATGGACGACTGGTTAAGAAGAGACCGTTTCGTCTTCGTGGGTTGGTCTGGCCTACTACTTTTCCCCACTGCCTACCTCGCCTTGGGCGGCTGGTTCACAGGTACAACCTTTGTCACCTCATGGTATACCCACGGATTAGCTAGTTCTTACTTGGAAGGATGCAACTTCTTGACTGCTGCGGTTTCCACTCCGGCTAACAGTTTGGCCCACTCTTTACTCCTTCTGTGGGGCCCTGAAGCACAGGGAGATTTTACTCGCTGGTGCCAATTGGGGGGTTTATGGACCTTTGTTGCTCTCCACGGTTCCTTCGCTCTAATAGGTTTTATGTTACGCCAATTCGAACTTGCGAGGTCTGTGCAACTACGCCCCTACAACGCAATAGCTTTCTCCGCCCCAATTGCGGTTTTCGTTTCCGTATTTTTGGTTTACCCTTTAGGCCAATCCGGTTGGTTCTTCGCACCCAGTTTTGGCGTAGCCGCCATTTTCCGATTCATTTTATTTTTTCAAGGTTTTCATAATTGGACCTTGAACCCATTTCATATGATGGGGGTTGCAGGAGTCCTTGGCGCGGCCCTATTATGTGCCATCCACGGTGCTACAGTTGAAAATACTTTATTCGAAGACGGTGACGGCGCAAACACATTCCGCGCGTTCAACCCAACTCAGTCTGAGGAAACTTATTCAATGGTAACCGCAAATCGTTTTTGGTCCCAAATATTCGGTGTTGCTTTCTCCAACAAACGTTGGTTACACTTCTTCATGTTATTTGTGCCAGTGACAGGTTTGTGGATGAGTGCTATTGGAGTAGTTGGTCTCGCCTTGAATTTACGCGCGTACGATTTTGTCTCCCAAGAAATTCGTGCAGCAGAAGATCCCGAGTTTGAGACTTTTTACACGAAAAATATCTTACTAAACGAGGGTATCCGTGCCTGGATGGCAGCTCAGGATCAGCCCCACGAAAACCTTGTATTTCCCGAGGAGGTTTTACCCCGTGGAAACGCTCTTTAATGGAACCCTCTCGCTCGGTGGCCGCGATCAAGAAACCACAGGTTTCGCCTGGTGGGCTGGCAACGCCCGACTAATTAATCTGTCTGGCAAATTGCTTGGTGCCCACGTAGCTCATGCCGGCCTGATTGTCTTCTGGGCTGGATCTATGAATTTGTTTGAGGTGGCTCACTTCGTATCGGAGAAGCCTATGTATGAGCAGGGATTAATCCTACTTCCCCACTTGGCTACGCTGGGTTGGGGAGTGGGTCCTGGCGGGGAAGTAGTCGACACCTTTCCCTACTTCGTCTCCGGGGTACTCCATTTGATTTCCTCCGCAGTTTTGGGATTTGGGGGTATATATCACGCCTTAATTGGGCCCGAGACGTTAGAGGAATCCTTTCCCTTCTTCGGTTACACTTGGAAGGATAAGAATAAGATGACCACGATTCTCGGTATTCATTTAATACTACTAGGTCTTGGGGCTTTTCTCTTAGTTTTCAAAGCACTCTATTTTGGAGGGTTGTACGACACGTGGGCACCCGGGGGTGGGGATGTGAGAGAGATTGCAAATCTAACCCTAAGCCCCAATATTATCTTTGGTTACCTACTGAAATCTCCTTTCGGGGGAGAAGGGTGGATTGCAAGTGTGGATAATCTAGAAGATATCATTGGGGGACATGTTTGGTTGGGATCCATCTGCCTCTTTGGTGGAATTTGGCACATATTAACGAAACCGTCTGCCTGGGCTCGTCGTGCTTTGGTATGGTCCGGGGAAGCTTACCTATCCTATAGCTTGGGAGCCCTTTCCATCTTTGGGGTCACTGCCTGCTGTTTCGTTTGGTTCAACAACACAGCATATCCTAGCGAATTTTATGGCCCTACCGGTCCGGAAGCTTCTCAAGCACAAGCTTTCACTTTCCTCGTCAGGGACCAACGTCTTGGTGCTAACATAGGTTCCGCCCAGGGTCCCACTGGGTTAGGTAAATACCTGATGCGTTCCCCTACGGGAGAAATTATTTTCGGAGGGGAAACCATGCGCTTCTGGGACCTCCGCGCCCCTTGGTTAGAGCCTTTAAGGGGCCCCAACGGTTTAGATCTTAGTAAGTTGAAGCGAGATATACAACCCTGGCAGGAGCGGCGATCCGCGGAGTATATGACTCACGCTCCTCTGGGCTCCCTAAACTCCGTAGGTGGAGTAGCTACCGAGATTAACGCCGTAAACTATGTATCTCCTCGGAGTTGGTTAGCAACCTCTCATTTCGTTCTGGGATTCTTCTTTTTCGTGGGTCATTTGTGGCACGCGGGTAGGGCTCGCGCAGCCGCAGCCGGGTTTGAAAAAGGAATTGACCGCGACACCGAACCCGTTCTTTCCATGACACCTCTTAATTAAGACTTGGAAATCTACGTCGAGGTGATAAAGACATAATGGAAATCCCCGTCTCGCTTATCTTCCTACTTGTTAGCAAGTAGGTATATATATATATCTAGTTCGGTGCTGGCGGACTCGTTATATCATTCAGGTAGTAAAACCTTATCTATCTATCTATCTATCTATTCAAATAATAGATAGATAAGGTTTTACTACCTGAATGATGTAATCTGTACTATCAACTTATTCCAAGTTTGGTGGGATAGGAGGAGATATTTCACGGCACTAGTAGTAACTAATTACTGTTGCCTCTTCCGCCCAATTTTCATCTTGCTACGAGAAGTGGGAGAGAGAGGGATTCGAACCCTCGATGGCATTTCGGTACCATGCCAGTTTTCAAGACTGGAGCCTTAAACCGCTCGACCATCTCTCCCGGTTATACCCAAATTTCCGATATTTGGAAGTAGAAGTCACGTCTCTTAGGTACTTTTGATAATCGATTAGGGGGTATTCACATTCAATTTATATATTTCACCTAGAAGTGAGATAGCAATAGATATTGCTTCCCCTAATTGAAACTTTCCCACACCGTGAAAGATGCAGAATGGAACCAATTCTGACCATGAAGCTATTACGTATAATCATCCCTAATGTCGGAATCTAAACCAACTATTAACCAACAAAAACCTTGTGAATTTTGAGGTAGTTAGTGACAGAAATAGAAGGGTCTCCACGCCCCGTCAACAAAGTAATTCGTGGCGAACCGAGAGGGGGTTCTGTTGGATGAGGATTGGATGGTACGAACAGCCTATACCTTAACTAGGAAAACAATTAGAATTATGACTACCGCGTTTCAATTGGCTTTATTTGGATTAATTGCCACTTCATTTCTACTAGTTGTAGGGGTGCCCGTTGCATTTGCATCCCCCGGTGGCTGGTCCAGCAATAAAAATGTAGTTTTTTCAGGGGCGTCATTATGGATTGGATCAGTTTCTTTGGTAGGTATACCCAATTCGTTTATTTCCTAATTGAGATTCTGTATCGTTTTGGTTCCTCCCCCCGTAATTTGCCGTTACGGGTGGAGTTGCCAAATAGAGAAGATTTTTGCCGACCTGACGGAAATCTTTAGGAAGTAACTACACGTAGCCGTAGTGTAGTCAAATTTCAATTAGTAGTTAGTAGAATAGATCTACCCCCCCCCCCCCCACTTACCACAGATTGGAATCTATCACCCCAAATCTGGGGTAAATACGTATGCAAATTTTGAATTGGCAAAACTCTGTAACACGATTAAGATGATGTAGCAAGTTATGCGGATATAGTTGAATGGTAAAATATCTCCTTGCCAAGGAGATGACGCGGGTTCGATTCCCGCTATCCGCCTATCCCATGTGAAACAAACAGGTTTTGTTATATATAGAGGGAAATATGTCTGAAGAAAGAAAGAATTACGAACTCCAATTTATTTCCAGAATAGGAGATTGAAAAAGAGGGAAGAAGCTTTAAATGTTAATCGAAAGATGAACGATTGATTGCAAGCGGAGATCTATCTAATTTTTGTTACTTTGATATTCCGTCTTTCTTTTGGATGCAATGAGGTTTCGTTGCAAAACAAGTTTGTCGAAATAGCTGCTTTGTCACCAGACATATGTCAATCGATTATCTGCCGCAGATGAATTAGCCGGGGTAGGGGAGGGGGGGGGGGGGGGCAGCTATTTACTTGCTACTTTTCCCGGCAGGTAATATACTTAGTACTAGTGGAGGTGCTAGGCATTGGTAACATATTCATGTCACTAAGTTACATGCTACCCGGCAATCCGCAAATTGGATGTTGTTTCCGCCTGGATAAGCACCGACGGCTGGTAGCCACCGAAGGGCGATATAGTCAAGCGGTAAGACAGAGGACTGCAAATCCTCGATGCCCCAGTTCGAATCTGGGTGTCGCCTAGCAGGAGAATTTTCGTCGTATATGACGGGAAGGAGCGAAATCTATTTCCCTCACTTGGATTTATCCATTTAGGGATTTATTCATTTAGGGATTTTATAAGGGATTGTCTAGTACGCCGAAATCGGATACAGGTTGAGGTGCTCTATAGCCTGTTATAGCCTATCACATTTCATGTGCCTCGACGCGTCACGCATAGACAATCCCATCTTATTATATCATTAATGGATAACTAGGGGGTCTAAATCACCAAAATATTTTGGGAGGGAACCACTAACTGGTACCATTGAAAAAAGGGAACGAGTTTAGACACGCAGTATCTTCTGTCACCGAAGTATCTCATCAAATAGGTGTCTGCTCCTCGCCAGACAACAAGTTTTAATCTTTTTCAAGCTTTGCTTCGTATTTGAACTTATAAATAATTAGTAATTAATAGAAATCAAGGGAGTAGATAGATAGGAATTACAACTACGGACTTAGTTACTATAGCTTGGGCTGCCCTGACGGTGATTTCTACATTTTCCCCTTCACCTGTAGTTTGGGGACGAAGCGGTTTGTAGCAGGAGATTAGCCGGTCCTCTAGTAGTCTAATTCGGGGGGTACGTGCAGTCGTGGTGAGACCGTAGATTCATGTCTTCCCCCCCCCTCAACTTTTATATCTAAGTGGAAGGGATGGTGCAGCCGAGGGCTACTTCCCCTGCGCCCCCCCCCCTCCGTTCATACTGGAATCGCCGATACTAACGAATACTAAAAAATGATCTAACATCGGATCGGAGATGAAGTTACCAAAATGTTTGGGAGAAACTGATATCTTTCTCCCTCCCCCACCTCTTCTCCACCCGATATAATGCAGTTTAGTGAATACACCGTGGGCAGAAATACACAACTACTTCAAAATCTAGATTTTGAAGTAGTTGTACGTCTGGAGAACCTCTTGGGGGGGGGGGAGCAATTATCTGGGGGAGTCCCAGTTAAACCAAATTCGCTCCCCTTCCCCGTCACTTCGAAACAAAGATTGAAGTGTCGAACTAAATAGATTTGGTACCCCAATAGACTGACTCCCTTTCCTTACCATGGGCGAGAACCTACTCCGTTCATCGTTAGGTCACACCTTCGTTAATTCAAAATTGAATTGTTTCGTCTGGCGATATGACTGCACTCGGAGTGGGAAACGGGGAGTGAACGTATACCCGACATTTCTTCGAGATCATACTTCGGGTTCGGATACTTCACTTCTTTCTTCCCATCTCATGTAGGTTGATTCGTAGAAGATATGGAGTTATATCCAAATGTTCCAGCCACTTACTATCAGTCATTGAGTCAAAATCAGATTTGTGGGGAAGGGAAAGAAGGAATTGAGTGAAAAGCCGAAATTGATAGATCAAAGAGGTAATCTATCAATTTTGGACAGCTACATTCGGAAATAATCCATGATACGTAGTATTCGGAAAGATGGAAACGGTAGAGAAAAGCATAGACTCCGACTAACGAAGAAAGAAACCAATCAGTGCCACGTCGGGGATAAATTGTTATTACAAGTTTTTACTAGCAGTAACAAACAACTGGGTAGCGGAAAAATCTCGTACGGACCAGGAGGAGCGATTCGCATATCCTTGTATCTCATGGGTGAAGAGCAGATAGTGCCTCCTTCTCCTATCTCCCTATCTGTTGCTCCCGCATATGAAAATTGATTGGTAAATTGGTAGTCAAATCAGTTACCAATTACTAGTTATTCTGCGCGGCCGTTTGAATGTAGAGAGTAAGTAGAAAAGCTGTCGGGATCGGAATGAAAAGTGCGGTAGCTACAAACGCGACAATATTTACTTCCGTATTGGTGGTTCGAATCATCAGTTGGGAAATAGCTCGAGCGGTTTCGTCGGAGAAACTCTCGGATTCTATTATAAACTATCTCTCCTTAACTAGTCGGGTCGACCGAATTATTAGCTAATCAATGAAAAATAAAAAGATCGAATTTAAATCTTCGATATCGATATCGATTACATAGTATATCACGAAATGGAATATCGAGAATACCTACGCTACGGTTCGTCTTTGGGAAATATTAGCCTGACGCGTCCGTCTCCTACTAATTTAGGAATCGCTCCAATTAGTTTGGGGCATATAAGTGATAAGAAAACGATTTCAATCATTATTACTTATATCACCGATACAACCCCAATTTAGATTGCTAAAAAAATGGATTCTCTCACTATTTCCTCGTCATCTTTCTAAATTGACAACTGATGGGAAATACTCTTAATCTACCTAGGAGGTAACTGGGCCCCCATCGTCTAGAGGCCTAGGACGCCTCCCTTTCACGGAGGCGACGGGGATTCGAATTCCCCTGGGGGTACTCATCTCCCAATTCTGGGTCGATGCTCGAGTGGTTAATGGGGACGGACTGTAAATCCGCTGGCGACGCCTACGCTGGTTCGAATCCAGCTCGACCCAAGTCCGAGCCTGTAAGGTGAATTTTGAACTAGCATATTTCATTGGAGTTCATCGGGATTGACGGGTCTCGAACCCGCAACTTCCGTCTTGACAGGGCGGTGCTCTAACCAATTGAACTACAATCCCACTAACTAATTTGATTGGAGTCTATGTAGCAATAGACTCGAAGTCAACAATACTTTCTCTCCCCCAGCTGTTGTATCAAATAACTTCTAACTTCTTCTCGGAAATTTTAACTTTCATTTTGCTGGAAACTTCGAGAAGAAGTTATTTGATACCGTGGGAGAGGGAGCATCTGCCTGTATTTCAACCTCTCTCTGGTAATCGAAATCCCTCACGTGGTATAATTATTAAACTCGTTTTGCTGCCATGTATCTCCCGGTTTCTTCATCAATGATTATTGTATTTTCGCATACGTAAGTATTATAACCCTGGGCCGCACAGATGTCTCCCATCTGCAGCTCACGACAATGAGTTAAATTCTAGTGCGAAAAAGTTTTCCGAGAAAGAGGTACGACAGAATCTCTCCCGCACCCCTCCTGCTTAAACATCATCATATGAATCTTCACGAAAAATTGGTTGTAGGTAAGTAGAAGAAGGGGAATCAATTTCTTCCATCTATTCCATCTATTCCTCCGGGGGGAGGCTGGTGATTCAAGTTCCCAGACATAAGAAGATAGAGATATGGAAATCTAATTGATACATTCTTAATCGGGATGAGTCTCGATTCATAAATTCGTTAGGAGGAAGTGAAAATATGCCCGTATTACCAGAACTTGCACAAATTCAATTTGAAAGCTTCAATCGATTTGTTCATGAAAGGTTGCTTGAAGAACTTGACAATTTCCCGAAAATTGAAGACACAGATAAGGAAGTCGAATTCTGAGTTGTTAGTGGACAGTATCAATTGACGCAACCTTCAGTCGGAGAGAGAGACGTCGCGTATCAATGTGTCACATACTCATCCGATCCATATGTACCAGTTTAATTGATTCGCAGTGGAGATGGAGTAGTACAAGAAGAAGACGTGCGGTCCGGATCCATTCCCTGGATGAATTCTAAGGGGACATCTATTATCAATGGAGTTGCCAGGGTTTCGGTCAGTCAAATCTTGAGAAGTCCCGGTATTTACTACAACCGAGAAGCCGATCAGAAAGGAATTTTCGCTTATACTAGCACCACAATTTCGGATCGAGGGGGAAGATTCAAATTGGAAATAGATAGGAGAGAAAAAATTTGGATTCGTATCAGCAGGGGGAAGAAGATATCCATCTCGATATTATTAGTAGCTATGGGGTTAAGCAAGATAGATATCTTGCAAAATGCTCGTTACCCCAAGATTTTCTCAAATATCTTAAAGAAACAAGAGGGAGCCGTCGAATCGTCGGAGGATGCTATAGCGGAACTTTACAAACATTCATACTCCGCCACAGATGCGGATATCTCATTTTCGGAATCTATATTCAAGGAGTTATAGAAGAGGTTTCCCCAGCATAGATTTGAGTTGGGACGAATTGGTCGACGAAACCTAAATATCAAACTAACTCTTGATGTACCCGAAGAGGAACATTTCTCACTGCCCCAAGACATATTAGCAGCCGCAGATCATTCAATAGAAGTAAGCTACGGGATGGGCAACCTCGATGACATAGATCATCTGAAAAATAGACGTGTTCGATCTGCCGCGGATTTGCTTCAGGAACAATTGAAATTGGCCCTAAATCGTTTAGAGAATTCGATTCGACAAAATCTATCTAGGTCCGTTAGGCGCAAACGCGCGACGACGCCACGGGGATTGGTGACGCCTGCACCAGTAGTGGCAACTTTCAAGGAGTTTTTTGGATCACATCCCCTATCACAATTTCTAGACCAAGTAAACCCATTATCGGAAATGGTGCATAAACGGAGATTAAGTTCCGTAGGTCCTGGCGGATTGACACGACGAACCGCCAGTTTTCAAGCTAGAGATATCCATTTTAGTCACTATGGCCGTATCTGCCCAATCGAAACATCGGAAGGCATGAATGCTGGCCTCATTTCATCACTAGCTATTCAGGCAGAAGTTAGCAACTCCGGATCTTCGCAAAGCCCGTACTTCAAAATTTCGGAATCATCTGAGAAGGAGCAATTGATATACTCATCCCCCACCGAAGACGATTGCTACCGAATAGCGACTGAAAATTCATTAATATCTCAATGGAGAGCTAGGGGGAAAGAGCTTATACCGGTTCGATATCAACAAGAATTCCCCAGCGTCCTTTGGGAACAGGTTGATTTTCGAAGCATCCATCCCTTGCATCATTTCTCTATCGGAGCTTCGCCTATTCCATTCATTGAGCATAATGACGCGAACCGCGCCTTAACGGGTTCTACTATGCAACGTCAGGCGGTTCCACTGGTTAATTCCGAAAGATGTTTCGTAGGAACTGGGTTAGAAAGTTAAGTAGCTTCAGATTCCGGAAGTGTAGTTGTATCTGAACGAGAAGGATAAATTCGATATATTGATGGTAATTTGATTGAACTACTATCAGTCGACGAAGTACCAGACAATGAAGTAGTTCCACGTGTTACAGAGAATCGATTAAAGATATATGAACGTTCCAACAGCAATACCTGTATACACCAGAAGCCTGCGGCTTTAGTGGGAGAATTATCGAGACGCGGAGAAGTTATCTCGGATGGGGCAGCAATTGCCAGGGGAGAATCAGCTTCGGGTAAAAATATCCTAGTAGCCTACATGCCGTGGGAAGGCTACAACTTTGAAGATGCAGTGTCAATTAGCGAACGCCCGATATACGAAGATATCTCCACATCCTTCCACATCGAGAGACACGAAGTTGAAGTCTGCACAACAAATCAGGGTCCTGAAAGGGTTACCAAGCAAATACCTCAATTGGATAGTCATACACTTCGACACCTAGATGATGATGGGCTCGTAGAATCAGGATCTTGGGTGGAGGCAGGAGATGCCTTGGTCGGCAAACTGACACCCCAGGAGGGGACGGATTCATCACGTGCGCCGGAAGGGAGATTGTTACAAGCCATTTCCGGTATACAATTAATTAATGCGAGAGAAAGCTGTCTAAAAGTTCCGATTGGTGGAAGAGGTCGAGTCACTGATGTCAGGTGGGTTTATCCCGAAGACGATACTTCAAATGATTTAGAAGTTATTCATATTTATATATTGTAGAGGCGTAAGATACAAGTAGGTGATAAGATAGCCGGCAGACATGGAAATAAAGGTATTGCGTCAAAAATATTGCCTAGACAGGATATGCCTTATTTGCAAGATGGAACATCGGTCGACATGATATTAAGTCCTTTAGGGGTACCCTCACGAATGAATGTGGGACAGATTTTCGAATGCCTACTTGGGTTAGCCGGGGAGTTTCCAGAAACCCATTACCGCATAGTACCTTTCGACGAGAGATATGAGCGGGAAGCTTCCAGAAAATTAGTACTTACAGAACTTCGTAGAGCAAGTGCGACCACCCATAATCCGTGGCTATCTGAACCCGATCACCCCGGAAAGAGTCGATTGATCGATGGACGAACAGGTGAATCCTTCGTGCAACCTATTACAATTGGAAGAGGCTATATGATGAAACTAATTCATCAGGTCGACGACAAAATTCATGCGCGATCGAGCGGACCGTACGCACTTGTTACGCAACAACCTCTCAAGGGAAGATCCAGACGGGGAGGGCAGCGGGTTGGAGAAATGGAAGTACGGGCTTTGGAGGGTTTTGGGGTGTCTTATACGTTGCAAGAAATGCTTACAATTAAATCAGATCATATTCAGGCTCGTTACAAGGTACCTGGTGCAATTATGACTGGAAAACCTGTTTATAAGCCCGATACCGTTCCAGAGTCTTTCCGACTGCTAGTTCGAGAGTTACGTCGCATGGGTTTGAACTTGGAGCACAATTTCATAATTGAAGAAGGTTTGGAGAGAGAGAGTGAAAACATTTGATATCTAACTGAAACTTCCGCGAGTAATTAATCAAAACTTTTTATAACATGATTCATCGAGCGAATTATCAACAACTTCAAATTGGACTGGCTTCCCCCGAACAGATTCGTAGTTGGGCTGAGAGAGAGTTACCCAATGGAGACATCGTCGGGCAAGTCGATTAACCTTATACGTTGCATTACAAGACTCACAAACCAGAGAGAGATGGCTCATTTCGTGAAAGGATACTCGGACCCCTAAGAAGCGGCGTTTGTGCGTGTGGAAATTATCGATCTGTCGATAACGAAGGGGAGGATTCCAATTTGTGCAAACATTGCGGAGTTGAATTTATTGACTCTCGGGTTCGAAGATATCGAATGGGATACATTAAACTTGCGTGTCCAGTCACTCATGTGTGGTTTTCGAAACGAATTCCTAGTTATGTTGCAAATCTACTTGCCAAACCTCTTAAAGAACCAGAAAGCCCAGTATATTGCGACGTGTGACTCGATTGTATATGTCGATCACTACAGATTGGCCTAAACTGTCATTCCATGTAGAAGTGGAAAGCCTCTAACCGACATGTATTTCGCATCGATCGAGTATTATTGTCTAACTCGGGGTAGAAGCTACCGTGTGCATAATGGGGAACCTCCTCCATGGTTAATTTTCAGCAGAAAATCCAGCGATTGGGCTTCGTAAGAACTATTTCCACTTCAGCTGATAGATCAGGAATTACGTTCTTTCTAATAAAGTCCTTCGGCTTCCCTCCCCTTTCCCTGTTTCTCTTTTTGGAAGAAGTTTTCTAATCTAAATAGTAGTCCATATCTACTTCTAGATATATATATGAAAGAAATAGATGGTTATGAAAATCTAAACGTCGCAGTGACTTTTCTGTTCAATTTAATTAGCAGCCATCGAAGTGGAGCGGAAACCCAAAGAGGGAAATGGTCGCATTGGGAACAAGGGAAATATCTCCGGCCTACGATTGAACTGAGAAATAGATATGGGGGAGAAAATTACTTCTTCTCCCCCCCGGCAGATCGATCAATACGGGGGGTCCAAGACTACTCGAAAAAGAAGGAGTTGAAATCCGAGTAATGAACAACTACTTCATCTTCAAGGAGACGGCGTCACCATGTCTAGAAGCCGTCAAATTGAAGCAATTTCATGATTAGTTATTCGAGCCGGATGAGGGGAAACAATCGCGTCCGATTCTAAGGGGGGGTCACCACCCGATCTATCCCAATCTTTTTCTCGCTAGGCCTGTGGCCGAGAGAGCCAATCTCTTAAGATTGCGGGGTCTATTCAATTATGAAGACCGATCTTGGAGAAACATGCTTCCTGCCTCTCCCCCTACTCGAAATTATGAGACGCTTCAAGGTAACGAAATCGCCACCGGGGGGGATGCCGTCAAAAAAGGATTGACTGGTTTGGACCTGCGAAATGTTGTTGATCGTGCATCTTCAGAGTGGCAGGCGCTGGCGAGGCGAAAGCCTGTTGGTAATGAATGGGAAGATCGAACAATTCAGAGGAGAAAAGACCTTCTGGTTAGACGGATGAAATTAGCCAAGGATTTCTTACGGGCAAATCTAGAACCAAACTGGATGGTTTTAGATATCTTGCCGGTTCTTCCACCTGAATTGAGACCAATAGTTGAATCATATGAAGGTGAATTAGTTACTTCCGACCTTAATGAGCTTCATAGAAAGATAATTTACCGAAATAATACTCTTGTCGAATTCTCATCGGGCAGCGAATTTACGCCGGAGGGATTAATCGTCTGTCAAAAGAGACTTATTCAAGAAGCTGTAGATGCTCCCATTGATAATGGTATACGCGGCCAACCGATGAGAGATATTAACAATAGACCCTACAAATCATTTTCAGAGGTTATTGAGGGCAAGGAGGGACGATTTCGCTTTGCTCGGGAAGCGAGTCGACTACTCAGGTCGTTCCGTCATTGTCGTAGGCCCATCTCTTTCATTACATCAATGTGGATTACCTCGAGAAATGTCAATCGAACTTTTTCAAATATTTGTAATTCGTAACTTGATTGGATGCCATCTTGCTTGTAATCTGCGATCAGCTAAAAGTATGATACGAAGGGGAGATCCCATTACATGGGAAGTTCTTCGAGAAGTTATGAGGGGTCACCCCATACTATTGAATAGGGCACCTACTTTGCATAGGCTGGGTATGCAGGCATTTCAACCTATTTTGATAGAAGGGCGTGCTATCCGTTTGCATCCATTGGTTTGTGGGGGGTTTAATGCAGATCTTGACGGGGATCAGATGGCCGTTCATGTGCCCCCATCTCTCGAAGCTCAGATTGAAGCTCGTCTTCCGATGTTTTCGCACGTAAATCTGTCATCCCCCGCTACGGGCGATTCTGTATCTGTCCCGAGTCAAGATATGCTTCTCGGTCTTCATGTATTGACAATTGAGAATAAGCTGGGAGTTTATGGAAGCAGGCATTCCGTTTTCGCGAGAGGGGGTGACGTCTATTCTGCCGAGCTACCCAGTTTCGGTTGTTACTACGACATACTCAGGGCCAAAGAATCAAATAAAATCGATTTTTGTAGCCCTTTGTGGCTTCGATGGGAATTGAATTTGGAAATGATTAGCTCGAAAATTCGCGAATTACCCATTGAATCTCAATATGAATCCTTGGGAACCTCTCTTCACCCCTACGATAATTACCAGATTAGAAAGTGTGGGAGGGGAGATATCTCAAGTATACATGTACTTACTACGGCTGGTCGTATTTTATCCAATCAACAATTAAGGGAAGCAATTCAAGGTGTATCGATGGCTTCTTAGTCTACTACCCCGTCCGCATTGGATATGGTGACACGATACGAAGTGATTATATTTAGTTAGCCGCACCAACGAAGAGTGAAAAATCTTTTCGATATAAATAAATAGATATATATATATATATATCTATTTGTAGTAAATAATTAATAAATTACTTAAATTTAAATTATTGATTCCTATTATTTAAATCTAAATTGTCGTATCGAAGTAGAAGAAGCTATGTAAGTTAAGTTGAGGTTTCCATAGTGACGAATCAAATTGAATTACCGTTCTGCAACAAAGCAATGGATAGAGTTGCCATGAGGCGACTCATCAGCAAATTAATCGTCTGTTTCGGAATTGCATCTGCAGCAAATATTTTGGACCAAGTTAAGGTTTTGGGTTTTCAGCAAGCTACAAAAGCATCTATCTCACTGGGCATCGACGACCTTTTAGCAGTACCGTCCAGAGGATGGCTTGTACAAGACGCTGAGAAATAAGGCTACGTGTCGGAGCATCATTACCGTTACGGGAGTTTGCATGCCGTAGAGAAGTTACGCCAATCAATTGAAGCCTGGTACGCCACAAGCGAATGTTCAAAGCGGGAAATGAATCCAAGTTTCAAAATGATCGACCCTTTAAATCCAGTCCACATGATGTCCTTCTCGGGGGCCCGGGGAAGTATTTCCCAGGTACATCAGTTGCTTGGCATGCGAGGATTGATGTCAGATCCGCGAGGACAAGTAATCGATCTACCTATCCGAAGAAACCTCCGCGAAGGCCTATCACTGACAGAATATATCATTTCCTGCTACGGCGCCCGCAAAGGGGTTGTGGATACCGCCGTCCGAACCTCCGATGCCGGATACCTGACACGCAGGCTTGTCGAAGTGGTCCAACACGTTGCGGTACGCAAAAAAGATTGCGAAACTAGCAAAAGCATCGCTTTGCCTAGTTTCATCGAGGGGAAACGAGAATCTATTGAGCCAACATCATATCAAAAATTGATTGGACGCGTGTTGGCAGATAATGTCTACCGAGATGCCAGATGTGTTGCCACCCGTAATCAAGATATCAGTGATGGGCTGGCTGGTAACTCAGTAGTATTGACGCAGCCAATATATGTGAGATCTCCTTTGACACGTAGAAGCATTTTCCGGATTTGTCAGTTGTGTTACGGCCGGAGTCTTGCTCATTACGATTTAGTAGAATTGGGGGAAGCCGTCGGTATCATTGCGGGTCAATCCATTGGGGAACCGGGAACTCAATTAACGTCAAGAACTTTTCATACAGGTGGAGTATTTACGGGCGATATCGCAGAATACGTACGAATTCCCTTCAATGGACTTACCAATTTCGATGGGAGGTTGGCTTATCCCACACGTACGCGACATGGGCATCCCGCTTGGATGTGTCGAAATAATCTATCTGTTTCTATCACGAGTTGTAGCGATGTACACAACTTTGTCATCCCAGCTCGAAGTCTACTTATGATTCGAAACGGCCAGTATGTCGAGGCGCAGCAAATTGTCGCAGAAGTACGAGCCAAAGAATTTCCACTTAAGGAACGTATCCGAAAAGCTATCTATCCAAATCTAGACGGGGAAATTCACTGGAGTAAATTTGTGTGGCATGTGCGCGATTGCGTAAGCAATCCTATTCATGTCGTACGCGAGGCGGGCCATATCCGGATTCTTTCAGGAACTTCTAGAGAATTTGACGAAAACTATTTGTTTCATAAAGATCAGGATAGAGTCGACATTAGACGCAGCTTCACCGAAATGAAAAGAAGATACAATTCCTCTAAGAGACTTGGCAGGAAGAAAATTAACGCTGCCAATTGCGGAAGTTCGCAAAAGAGTATCCGAGAATTTGGAATCGATATAAAATATTTTTTAAGTTGGTCGAAACTTCCAATATCTAACTATATCTTATCTAATATCGGGGTGAAACGGTCCGTAGTAGAAGCTGAATCCGTGTCTCTCTTGCTGGAGAGGCAGCAGTCAAATCTCAGTCAATCATGTTTTGTAAATGTTGATGTTCAATTAAACAGCATTTTAGATGAAAATGGTATCTTCGCAATCTGCGATAGATGTGGCTATCAAAATGGTACTGTGGGGATTCTAACCTGCGGCACCATAGAAGTTGAATCTACTGATGAGAAGATATTTGTATTCAACGGTAAGGCGGAAGGGAAGACTTCCGGCTCATGGTATAGAGTCGTTGGGGGGGGCAATTCCTTCCCAATTTCTGAAGAGACTTATACTACATATGAACCTCCATCACTTATTTCGATACCAAACAATACTACTACAGGAGGGGGAGAACGAGTAACTGGTACTACTAGTAGTAAAGTAGGTGAACTGATCCAAATTGGTGAGCCATTAACAAGTGGTATTACATCAGGAGTATTACCCGGATATATCTGGAATCTGGAAGCGGCAACTAATCTATCCAGACGGAATGTCAATCTAGTAGAACCAGATAATTTGATTCCCAATAGAATTGAAGCCGGGGATTGGGTTTACTTACAATCGGTTAAACTTCGCGGGGAAGGGGAGACCTCTGTCCCAGCGAGACCAGCTGTCAGGTACGACACATCTGGAGATTCTTTGTCGCGAGGGGTCTTCCGTATTGATAAGCCGAAGACGCAGAAACGCATGGACGCTCGAGCCCTTTTATGTATCTCCCATAGAGGTAGTGGGGGAATCAAAAGGATTAGTCACGAAACCACTCAATTAATTCGAACTTTTTCAGTGGCTGAGTGGCGAAGACACTCTCATGATACTCCTCCTGCGAGAAGGAACTACTTATCTCTCACCAATGTGGGAATCAATAATCTATTTAGTACTTCTATTCAGATTAATATGTCAGCATCTCCTTCCGTACGAAGTCTCGGAGTCAGTCAGGTTTCCAATAAATCGGTGTCCGCCGATAAACCGTCTCGCGCTCAAATGAATTTCTCCGGCGACGGTGATGATTTAGTTCGCAAATGTCGGAGCATTACTGCTTATTCGGTTCCAGAGCGTGATGGGTCTTTTCTAACTTTGTCACCCCTTGATTTTCGTCGTAGAAACTCTTTTGCTTATTCAAGCAATAGTAGCTGTGGGAAAAGAGTTGGGAAATATTTATCATGCCTAGAATCAGGTGTAGGCAGCTCAGCTGGGAGTTTGAAAAGCGCTTCACCCAGTTTTAGATGCGAATCTTGTTCGGAGAGGTCTCCGAATCTAAGTAGTGAAGGGAGATCAATTAAATTCGAGAGATCAAGCTTTACCTGCTTCCACCTAGAAGAGGTAGGTCTAGTGGGGACTTCATACACAATTTCCTACTTATCTGTTCCCCCTCACCTGTTGCTAGGTGGAGAAGCCTCCCTCTGCATCAATTATTTCCTCGATCACTTGATATATACGTATGCAACAGATACGTCGGGACATAGACATCGGTATCTAATTGGTGAGAATAGATTAGTATTTAGATGTTCCAGAAATCCTTTTCTAGATAGATTCTTGTTGGAAAATCCAATTCACTCGCCACCAAATTTTCTCATTCGGAGAATCCTGTCAGTTAATCTAGGATTACTAATCAGTGGAAGTCGATTCTTCTGTAGAAGTAGTGTATTTCTCGAGTCCGGTCAGGTCGTAGCCATTCACCAAGATTACTTACTAATCAGAACTGGTAAGACTATTCCGGCGAATCAGGGAGCAGCTCCCCACAGGATATCTGGAGACACTATTGGGGAAGGGGATACATTGATGACATTACCGTATGATAGGTTGAAATCTGGAGACATCACCCAGGGTCTCCCGAAAGTTGAGCAGCTGTTGGAGTCTCGTTCTATTGCTCCTATTCCAGCAAAAATCGAAGATCTTTTCAGGAGATGGAATCGGGGTATTACAAGATTAATCGGGAACTTCTGGAGTCACTTCTTAAGTACTGGAACAAGTCTAGAACATTGCCAACTGATCCTAACCGATGAAATTCGAGAAGTTTACGAATCTCAGGGAGTACAAATATCCGACAAACATCTAGAAATTATTATCTGGCAACTGACATCAAGGGTTGTGGCATTAGAGGATGGGATAACCAATGTATTTTTTCCCGGGGAACTTGTTGAGTTGTCACAGGCAGAGCGGATGAATCGTGTATTAAGGAGACCAATTTTCTACGAACCTACTATACTGGGAATGACAAGGGCAGCCCTTAGTACGACTAGTTTTCTATCAGAGGCGAGTCTTCAAGAAACTACGCGAGTATTGGCCAAAGCTGCTCTCCGCGGTCGCATTGATCGGTTAAAAGGATTGAAGGAGAACGTTATTCCAGGCGGCGCCGTCCCTGTTGGAACAGGTAGTCCAGAAATCGTTTGCCAACTAGAAGTTAATAAGCGAAAACGGTTCTACTTGGCACCAAATAGAAGTAGCAAAAATCCAACTTGGGGGGAGAAACCCGATTTATGTGGTTGCCGCAGGGAGCAAAATGTCGACCCCAATCTATTTTTCCAAACGGGCTTGAGTCGACCCTTCCATCTTGAGATGAGCTAAGGTATGGTATTCAATGACGTCTCTGCTTGTTTCAATTCGCAAAATTGATCAGCAGATTGTAATAATTTATCAAATTTAGTTAAAATAGGACGAATTTATAGCTTTTCATATTTGAGGAGAAGATGCAGCAGAAAAATTGGAATATCGATTTGGAAGGAATGATGGCAGCCGGGATCCATTTTGGTCACCAGACCCATAAATGGAATCCCAGGATGTCACCTCTTATATTTACGGAACGGAGGGGTGTTCATATCCTCGACCTAACTCAGACTGCTCGTTTTTTATCTGAAGCTTGCAATCTAGTATTTGATGCAGCAGCGGAGGGAAAGGAATTCTCAACGGTTGGTACAAAACATGAGGTAGCTGATTTGATAGCATCATCCGCGACGAGATCTCAATGTCACTATGTGAATGAAAAGTGGCTAGGAGGTACGTTAACAAACTGGTTCACCACAGAGATGCGTCTTCATAAGTTTCAATATTTACAAAACGAAGAAGATACGGGAGGGTTCGACTGACTTCCGAAGCGAGAGGCGGCGATTTTGAGAGGATAACTATCTAAATTGAAAAGATGCCTAGGCGGAATTCAATATATGTCAAATTTACCCGATATTGTGATAATTACTGATCAACACGAATAATCTATTGCCCCTAAAGAATGTATTATCTTAGGTATTCCCACAATTTGTGTTGTTGATACAGATTGTAACCCGGATCTTGTAGATATCCCAGTTCCCGGTAATGACGACGCACGACCCTCAATCCGACGGATATTGGATAAACCGACAATAGCTATTCGCGAAGGTCGTTCAAACTCGAAATTTTCTGAGGCAAATTAGTAAGTGGCAAAGCCGGGGCTGAGAACTGCCTTGACAACTTTTCACGAGGTAGTAAAAGATTTTCGGGGATATCGCCCAAATTCACCAAGAGGAATAACTTGCTTCCGTTCCTTTGTAAACAGGAAGAAAAGGAATTGTAGTGATTACCTCAATTATTTTGGATAAATTTTTACATCGAGAGGGGGATATTACGCACATAGACCAACTGGGAATCTCCGAAATGGATCATCTGTATCAAGTATCGAGTGTAGAGGTAGGCTAACATTTTTATTGGCAAATAGGAGTCTTCGAGGTTCATGCGCAGGTTCTTGTAACTTCCTGGATCGTCGTTGCCCCGTTATTGGCTTTACCTATTGTAGGTGCCAGAAATCTGCAAACCGTACCGACGGGTAGCCAGAATTTTATTGAGTATGTTCCTGAATCTATTAGGGATCTAACTAGGACCCAGATGGGGGAAGAGGAATACCGTTCCTGGGTTCCATTTATTGGAACGATGTTTCCATTCATTTTCGTTTCCAATTGGTCCGGTGCTTTGTTTCCTTGGCGAGTCGTTCAGTTACCCCACGGAGAGTTGGCTGCACCTACCAACGATATTAACACCACCGTTGCGTTAGCCTTGCTTACATCGGTAGCACATTCTTATGCGGGTTTACAAAAGAGAGGTTTCAGTTATTTTGGCAAGTATATCCAGCCAACTCCGGTGCTGCCACCTATCAATATTTTGGAAGATTTCACTAAACCCCTGTCACCTAGTTTTCGACTGTTTGGAAATATTTCAGCCGACGAGTTGGTAGTAGCTGTCCCTGTCTCCCCAGTACCTCTAATTGTTCCCGTACCAATGACGCCTCTGGGATTATTTACAAGTGCCATACAGGCTTTGATTTTTGCTACTTCAGCTGCAGCTTATATTGGAGAATCCATGGAGGGCCACCACTAATTCAGCCACAACGATTCATTCCGAAATAGTATGGTAATCCGACAGTAATCTATAATATCGTGGTAACCAAACAATAATCTATTTCAGAGAGAAGCATCCATTGGATCACCGTGGTGGAGAAGTTGTTTGCGTGGTATCATGCTACAGCAATATGAGACCTTCGTCGTTTCTCCCTCCACCCCAAGTAGTAGTGAAGGAAGTGGGAGTGGGAGAGGTAGTAGTAGTAGGCAGAGGTGGGGGGGGGTAAGAGTTGCTGTACGGCTTTCCCAATTTAGTAAAATCAATTTGAGATTTCGAAATAGGGAAGTGACAAGAAAGTAGTGATTCGCATCGCCAAGCTTAAATGAACGGGAGGGGAAATATTTCTACATAGTATTTTGGGTAAGTAATTTATGCTGCTTCTCCGCCCCCCGTTTGGATCCAGGTTCCATGTACGTATGTCGCAGTATATCAAATGAATTGGCTAGATCTTACTTGCACTGAAGTTAGAATGGACATGCGTCGTCAGGTACCATTTAATGATACTAAATAATCGAATGTCTCCGATCCAATTGTATCAAATCAGGCGAGAAATCAAACCGATTGACATAAAAGACGGAGACGTTCCTCCCGTACTTCATTACCGCTTCTGATGCAATATCGAGGTAAGTATATGCCACATTACATCACCAATTTTGATCAGATTCGTGTAGAATTGACTTTTTGGATTAACATTTACTAGAAACTCGTCGTTGCGACAATTTTAGTTAGCACCCGACAAAACAATATTGACTGACGTAAATAAATTAGGAGGAGACTAATACGAATCCATTGATTTCCGCTGCTTCTGTTATTGCCGCTGGGTTAGCTGCCGGCCTCGCCTCAATCGGACCCGGTGTTGGCCAGGGCACTGCGGCGGGTCAAGCAGTCGAGGGTATCGCGAGACAGCCAGAAGTAGAAGGCAAGATACGGGGTACTTTATTACCTAGTTTGGCTTTCATGGAATCTTTGACAATTTACGGATTAGTTGTAGCTCTAGCTCCCTTATTTGCGAATCCACTTGTTTAACTTGTTCAAATTTAACTTGTTCAAACTAGTAGGTAGTTTGTTGTACCTTCACCCCTCCCTTCCCCAAACTACCTTCAAATCAGTGGTGAACCCACAATTTGGAGGGGGGAGGGGGAGGGGGGCCTAGCAGTAGGTTGCTGCTTCATCTACTTAATTGAGTCCACGCTGCGTCTCTCTGTAATTCCCTATACTAACCGGAAGTCTCAACAGATGTGGCAAACTACTACAAGTTGATACAAATGATTAGCTCAGGAAGTAATGGTTTCGTTGCAGCTTCCCTTCGATTTCTCGAAATTCTAGGCTTGTCACTTCCTACCAGGCCGGACCAGAGGTTGTTCAAATCTTGCGAAACTTTCCAGGAGGGGAAGGACTATGAGAAGTGTAAGTGAGATCGCTACTCCCTCAAGTGATTGGGCTTCCGCCGCAAGTATTGGTTTAAATACCAATATTTTGGAGATAAACTTAATTAACTTAATTTTAGTACTAGGTATATTATTTTACTATGGGAAGGGGGTGTGTGCGAGTCGTGTAGCCGAGTGGGAGAACTGTTTTCTCCAGTTGCACCCAACGGAGGTGCAAAACCCCGACGAATTACTTGCAAGTAGAGACTATGCAAGAACTGTAGCATTTCGTGTAATCGATGAAGCTTCCAATTCCGCTCACCGATTTCCGGGACTGTCGTCAATATGGTTAAAGCCGAATTGCTTGAAGTCTTAGCAAAATTGGGGTTCTCTTTCCCCCACCGCGTAAGCCAAGTCGCGATTCGAGACGGACGCATCATTCCATATATTCGGGTCCATTCGGTATGAGACGCCCATATTAGGAATACTTCGATTTGTATAACCTGTCGGGGTAGATACTTATACTTAATGTAGGTAAATATATAGATAGATATCGGAATTGATTCAGTTCAATCTCCTTCAATTTGCTGAATAGACAACCCATGCAAGATGAATACTACTCGGAAGGAGCGGCTCTCAATTAATTAATAATTAGCTGGGAGAGTCCTCAATCTTTCTCCCTATTCGAATATCGATTAGTCTATCTAAGCGTCGAATAAATGAATCTTGTTAGTCAATGGGAAGGAGAGGGAAGGCGAGCCCGCGTTCGAAGATAATGTCTATCTAATCTTACCGATTTTCCTTTTCGGTAAAAACGGGCAGGAAAGCCGAATGGGTCGAAAAATCCACGTTCGGTTTGGGAAGAGATCACCAGCCTCCGAGAATCGGAGATCCGTAATCCACTTTCATTGATCAACTTTTTAGACAGTCGTGAAAGAACAATTTTGAATACAATTAGGGATGCGGAGGAGCGTTACAAAGAAGCTTCTAATAAACTTCAGAAGGCTCGTATTCGCCTGCAACAGGCAAAAGTGAAAGCGGATGAAATCCGAATCAATGGACTTACGCAGATGGACAGGGAACAGCAAGATCTCGTCGATGCAGCTGACGAAGATTTGAGGGGATTAGAGGATAGTAAGAATTATGCAATTCGTTTCGAGAAGCAGCGCGCTATTGAGCAGGTTCGGCGGCAAGTTTCTAGACTAGCATCTGAAAGGGCTCTAGAAACTCTAACTACTCGTCTGGATAATCAACTGCACTTGCGAATGATTGATTACCACATTGGCTTATTTAGAGCCATGGATAGCAAGTCCGACTAGTTCCAATTTCACTACTAGTTTTCATCTCATTACGAAATGGGTTTTATTCTCAATCTTCTTCCTCCCAGTAATATTTTTTGGCAAAAATGGTAATAAACATTCGACCTGACGAAATTAGCAGCATCATTCGCAAGCAAATTGAGGGGTATGTCCCGGAAGTGAAAGTTGTTAACATTGGTACCGTACCTTAAGTCGGAGATGGGATCGCTCGTATTCATGGACTCAACGAAGTAATGGCTGGTGAATCGGTGGAATCTGAGGATGGTACAGCAGGGATTGCTCCGAATCTGGAATCTGATAATGTTGGGGCCGTACTGACGGGTGATGGTTTGACTATACAAGAGGGAAGCTCTGTAAGAGCGACGGGAAAGATTGCCCAAATACCGGTTAGCGACTTGTTTCTGGGCCGTGTCGTAAACGCCTTGGCTCAACCTATTGATGGGAGGGGTCAAATCCCAGCTTCTGAGTTTAGGTTGATTGAATCCCCCGCTCCAGGAATTATTTCGAGACGCTCGGTATACGAACCTTTACAAACAGGTCTTATTGCTATTGATTCTACGATTCCCATAGGTCGCGGTCAACGGGAGTTGATTATTGGCGACAGACAGACTGGTAAAACAGCAGTAGCTACAGATACAATTTTGAATCAGAGAGGTCAAAATGTTATATGTGTCTATGTAGCTATTGGTCAAAAAGCTTCTTCTGTGGCTCAGGTAGTGGACACTTTTCAAGATCGTGGTGCCATGGAATATACGATCGTAGTATCCGAAACCGCAAATTCTCCAGCCACTCCGCAATATCTTGCCCCTTACACGGGAGCAGCCTTGGCCGAATATTTCATGTATCGCGAACAGCATACCCCGATTACTTATGACGATCCATCTAAACAAGCTCAAGCTTATCGACAAATGTCTCTGCTACTAAGGAGACCACCTGGGCGAGAAGCATATCCAGGAGATGTTTTTTATTTACATTCCCGTCTCTTAGAGAGAGCAGCTAAGTTAAGCCTCCAATTAGGGGAAGGTAGCATGACAGCTTCACCTATTGCCGAAACCCAAGCGGGAGACGTTTCAGCCTACATCCCTACCAATGTTACCTCTACCACCGACGGACAAATATTTCTGTCAGCGGATCTATTTAACGCTGGAATTCGGCCAGCCACAAATGTGGGTATTTCTGCATCTAGAGTCGGCTCCGCAGCTCAAATAAAAGCTATGAAACAAGTGGCTGGCAAATTGAAATTGGAATTAGCACAATTTGCAGAATTGGAAGCTTTTGCACAATTTGCTTCCGATCTTGATAAAACTACCCAAAATCAATTAGCTAGGGGTCAGCGATTGCGCGAGCTGCTTAAGCAATCTCAATCAGCCCCATTATCGGTGGAGGAACAGGTTGCTACTATTTATACTGGAGTCAACGGATATTTGGATGTACCAGATGTTGAGCAAGTCAAACGGTTCTTGGTTCAGCTACGGGAGTATGTAGTAACAAACAAACCTGAATTTGGTGAAATTACTCGTTCTACAAAAGTATTTACAGAACAAGCGGAAGCACTTCTGAAAGAGGCAATTAGGGAGTCAACAGAAATTTTTACACTGCAGGAGAAGTAGACAATACGGTTGCAAATTTTACCTGGGGAATGAAGTAACCCTCGTGCTTCATCCAATTGTTTTCACTTAATCTACGCCGATATAACGACCTTAAACACGGAATTACGCCCAATAGGAGTTGAACCTATACTTAAGGTTTAGAAGACCTCTGTCCTATCCATTAGACGATGGGCGCTCCTTTTTTCCCCCCACTGGTTAATCATGGGTAAGTTGATCATGAATAATCCGAAGGATTGGTTAGCAAGTCGTGAACAAGCAAGAACTTTAGTTTGTTCACGACGTAACTTATGAGTGAAGGTTTCAATTTCACTGGGGTTCCGGCATTCCCGGTGTCGTATCATCAGCGGGTAGCGGGAATCGAACCCGCATCAGTAGCTTGGAAGGCTAAAGGTTATAGTCGACGGCGACAGACGTACAATACGTCGCTAATCCAGAACCGAACGTGGAAGTTTCCGCCCATTCGGCTCCTTTATGGAGGTAGGGGAAGGCTAGGTAGTGCAAAACTGGAGAATTTTTGCCTAGCTAAATCTAGCAATAAAGGGAGAACTGAGTGAATCATCTCCATCGCTTTATTCAAGCGAAAGAAGAGCCTATTTAAAAATTCCTTTTATGAGGATCAAGTTTTCCTCCCCAGATTGAAGAAAGTCGAGGCTTCCCCCTTCTTCTGCTCGAATAGGCGGGAGAGCCGACCCAACTTGATTAAGCATCATCCATAAAATCTATGTCAGTCTTGCCTACGTCTTGGTCGCGTAGCATGAATATACTTCTTAGACGATCCCGGGGAAAAGAAGGAGGAAGATTAGTTCTATCAATTCTTCTTCTTCTCCGTCTACTTCGTTCCTTATTTTTACTCCTAAAAATCTTTAGAAAAATATCTCTCGCCGAGTCAACATAAATCATTACTTTTTAGGTGAAGAGGTGCTTGACTTGACAATCTTGGTAAACCAAGATCAACCTATTTCTAACTTCCGAGCTTGGATTCTTTCCTTTCCAAGGTTCAGTGACGATAAGACAAATATTTTAGATGTCTACTCATAGATTTGTAATCTCTCCTCTTCTCGGAGGTGTCCAAAGTTTCTTGCATACCAAACAATTTCTGCTTCGCCACTAAACGGTACGACTTCTGAGGTACAAGAGTGACGGGAATGATTTATCTCTTCCATACCAGAAACTGGTGAAGGAGGAGAACTAGATGTACTTTCGTAAAAATAAAGCTTTTTACTTCAGTTAAAATTCAGTTTGAAGGATCCTCTAACTATTGGAACCGATGTGAAACGAGTCACACTTTTACCACTAAACTATACCCGCTGCGACACTATTGTAACATACAAGTCACCTGCTTACTTATTGGTGAGGCATCTCAAACGTTGGTTGTAGGGGGAGCCCCCCTCTCTCCCCCTACCTACTCCCCACTTCCGGATACATTTCGTGTATATAAATGAAATTGATATTCATTTGATATTTGCGTCGCTCACATCACAGATTACCTCTTTGAGCCGCCAGCAGTGCAATTACTAATGGTCCTGATGCAACTATCAATGCCAAGATAGCAAGTTGCGCAACTGTTTCTAAATTCATAATCCCTCCTTCTATCGTTTCCCAAAAATTTACCTTGATACTAAGAAATTTTATAAGAGATTGAACATATCTATTTAGTTAATCTACTCTTCCATTTACGCGGAAGAAATGGGGGGGGTGAGATAAACCTCCTGGCATCAATTTGATGAAGTGAAATTCTTTTTCGTGCCTCCATACCAAGCATCTGAGCTGCAACATCGGCCACTGTGTCGAGTTGGCAATTATTTCGGTTTAAAGTACGGAATCAAATCTGCCGATTTTAGCTAGGCCAGAGAATATTGAATCTATTTCTTGTTCAGATTCTCTGCCTGCACTCAATCTATTTAGCTATTTAGCTACGAATTAATTCTTCTTCTATTACATATTAGAAATAATTATATTATATATTGGAGATAAGGGAGAATTGGCAAAACAAAACTTTTACGCCTAAGCCGCAAGTAGGCTATAATTTGACTCTTGCGCGGGCAAGGTCCTCTTTCTACAAGTTGTACTGTAAATGCAAATTGTAGGCATAGACTTACGACGCAGCTTCGTGTTAAAATTATACGGACGAGCAAATACATCTTTAGTTGCTTGGAGGGATGGCCGAGGGGTTTAAAGCGTCGGATTGCTAATCCGTCGTACAACTCATATGTACCGAGGGTTCGAATCCCTCTCTCTCCTTTACTTATCTCTCCCTTACTTGGAGTTTCATTAAACTTCTTAATTGAGAAATTGATCTCGACGAGACAACTAAGGCGAGGCAACGCCTTCTCTTTAATCCCTACGTCCGGGGTTTCGTCCGGGATCGTTTGATAAAAATCCGAAGACGAAGAGAGAAACAAAGAAGATCACTACTGCGTAGACAAATAGTTTGAGGGTAAACATGACAACATCTCCGTTTCTTCCAACTAGGGGTGAGATAGGACAGAACAACTTTGTTCCGAAGTAACTTCTGTTTCATTCCATTTGTTATATTTGTATAGACATATGAATATGAATGATATTTCCAACTGAAGAAATGAAGAAGACCGACTCTCACGAGATATTAATTAATCCAATTCATGATATGCATTTTCTACATAATTTTATTTTCCTAACAGGTGGGGAAACGATTTACGTAGAAGTAGAACTTGTTGAAAATTTGATATTTGTTAATATCAGGTAAACTGTGGGGATCCAACACCATTTTTTGAAATGAAGTTGGGAGGTTATGTTGATACTCACATCTCCGGCCGCAGATGCCACAACTGGGTGAGAGACTTCTCACTTATCAAAATTTGATTTTCTCCCAAGTTGCAGTGATTTCTCTATTTCATCTTCCAATTTGAACTGTTCGACAACTCTCTTCTGCCCCCTGATAGGGGACGAGGCATTCCGAAACGGAGCAACGTGTAGTATTTCCTATCGAAAGCTAACTGCGGCTTGCCAAACAAAAGCTAGGAGGAGGAAAAAGACCGGTATTACTGGCATTACATCCACAATTGGATCGGAAATTGCATAAGCTTCGGGTAATTTGGCAAGAAAGGTGCCGTCGAGTTGAATATAATTTTCCAGACAGATGTCACATAAAACTGTCATCTCCATTCTCCAGTGATGTAACAAATCATTTTCTTCCCCGACATGGTTCATGGCTGCCCATCCCTTCCAGTTGGTTGACCGTCGGGTATATATTGTTATATGTTCGTCTCCCCATTCGAACAGTTGGGATTTCCCAAATTGATAGTTTGTCAGACTAGAATGATATCTCAATTGATTTTCAATTACCCATTCTATTTCAGTTCGATTTTCCAATCAGTCGTTTTAAACTCATCCAATCTTTCTCGCCGCTGCTCCTTCGCAGCTGGGCAGATAACTAAAAAAGCCGGTTGACAGGAGACTCAAAGTATGGGATATTCAGCATACCAACCCCTCGTGGGGCGTGGCCAAGCGGTAAGGCAGCGGGTTTTGGTCCCGTCACTCGGAGGTTCGAATCCTTCCGTCCCAGATCTTCTTTTGGTGGAAGAAGAGATCTCCCGCATTTTTATATACCATAAGTTCGAAAATTCGGAATTCTCATTTCTGGCTTCAATTCGCTATTTACTTCGCCCCCCGATAGACTCGATTTTGTAGTTTCTCCCGATCCCGATGGATCTCCCAGTTCATATTATGATGATAAGCCACATATAGCAATAGATCCCCTTATGATGCGAAGCAATAAAGTGATACCAAATCGAAATTATGAAATTAGCTTATCGGATGTATGCTGGACCCGCCCACATAGGTACTTTACGAGTAGCTAGTTCTTTCAAGAACGTACATGCTATAATGCATGCCCCTTTAGGAGATGACTACTTCAATGTAATGCGCTCGACGTCGGAGAGGGAAAGGGATTTCACCCCAGTAACTGCTAGTGTAGTGGATCGCCACGTATTAGCACGTGGGTCCCAAGAAAAGGTTATAAATAACATAAGCCGAAAAGATGAGGAATAACATCCTGACCTAATTGTTTTGACACCTACATGCACTTCTAGTATTTCACAGGAGGATCTACAAAATTTTGTAGATCGAGCCTCTTTGTCTTCCGAGTCGGATGTAATTCTCGCGGATGTTAATTATCACTGAGTTAATGAGCTTCAAGCGGCAGATAGAACCTTGGAACAGATAATTCGATTTTACTTGGATAGGGCTCGTAAACAAGGTACCTTGGATCGATCTGTGGCAAACGCACCTTCGGCAAATATTATAGGAATTTTCACTCCAGGCTTCCATAATCAACATGACTGTCGCGAATTGAAACGTTTGCTTGGAGAATTGGGAGTTGCAGTCAATCAAGTAATTCCGGAGGGGGGATACCTCAAATATTTGAGGGATTTGCCAAGAGCTTGGTTTAATATAGTCCCTTACCGCGAAGTAGGTTTGATGACAGCAACTCTTTCGGAAAGGGAGTATGGGATGCCGTACATATCTATAACTCCCATGGGGATTTCAAACACAGCCGATTTTATTGTACAGGTCGGGAAGCTTGTTAATGTGTGGGCTTACGCGCTCTTAGAAAAGAGACTCAACTACAAATTATATGTCGACAATCAAACTAAATTTGTTTCCCAAGCAGCTTGGTTTTCAAAGTCTATTGATTGTCAAAATTTGGCTGGAAAGGAAGCAGCTATTTTTGGCGACGCAACTCACGCAGCTTCAATTACCAAAATACTTGTGAAAGAGATGGGAATTCGTGTAAGTTGCTCAGGCACGTATCGTAAGCATGATGCAGAACGGTTCAATGAGCAAGTTCAAGGTTTATGTGGTGAAGTAGTAGTGACGGAAGATCATACCGAAGTTGGAGATACGACAGCCCGTATTGAACCTTCTGCCATATTTGGGACGCAAATGGAGCGTCATATTGGCAAACGTATTGATATTCCGTGCGGGGTTATCTCTTCGCCAGTTCATATTCAGAATTCTCCCCCAGGATACCGACCCTTCTTAGGTTACGAAGGCACCAATCAAGTAGCTGATTTAATTTATAATTCATTTCATTTAGGTATGGAAGATCATTCATCGGATGTCTTCGGGGGGCACGATACCAGGAGTATAAGCACCAAGTCTTTATCGACGGGTAGAAGCGACATCAATTGGACTCCCGAAGCTGAGTCGGAACCAAATAGAATTCCCGGATTTGTGAGGGGAAAAATCAAGAGAAACACCGAAGTTTCTGCGAGGCGAAACAATATTCTGGAAATTACAATTGATGCGACGTATGCAGCTAAAGAGAAATCAAGTTCTTAAATTAATAAACTGTACAGATAATAATTTAGGGTAAGTTCTAGTCTGCCTAACTTCATTTCGCGTCAGAAAGTTTGCACAACGGAGGTACTTGAGGAATAAGTATTTGACAGGAAAGTAATTCTTAAATTTGAGGTAGTACGGTAAAACCTCGCCTGAAGCGATGTGATAGAAAGCAACGTGTGACTCGACCATCGGAATCATTTTCGCGGAGCTTTCTATTTCCTAAATCTATTCAAGGGGTGGAATATTTCTGAATAGTTGCTAAAAATCTTCACCCAATGAAATTTGGAGACTATCTATATAGTTAGATCTACCTATCTCTTTGGGGAAAGTTCTGTTTATGGTTATTTGTGAGAAGTGGCGCGATGAGGCTTCACCGGTTTGCCACCTCGTATGTTTTTACCTGGCATTTAAATCTGAATTTCAGTTGCGTCGGCTTATCCTCACACCGCTCAGCTGATTCAGCCACCACATCTTGATTGAGCTCCACTTCATCTGTGGTATCTAACAGGTGTGGAGAAAATTTACTCAATCAATGTCCCCTCTCCCCTAAGGTTCGTGTTCTATTGCTACCAATTTCCAATTTGCGAAAACCTCTGAGATTAGGCCTGAACCTAAGATTGATTCGCGGACGAACAGGGGGATATTTGATATCTAGTTGGACTCATTAGCGGCGGGGGCAAGTTTGTTTCTGTATTCATTTTACCTATCTACCTCACGGCGACGATTATTCCAGAAGCATGACTCGCGAGAAGATAACTCGATAAATGAAACAATGTCTCCGCCACACACATATGAGTTGGAAGCATCCTTTTGCAACTGGATAGAGAATTGATCCGTGCAGCTGAAGTTGCGCCCTAAGCCGTACGAATTTGAAAGTTTATATATGCATCTACTTATCAAGATACGTTACTTACCAACTAGTTACAACTGATACCCAATTTTGGCGAGAGTGGGATAGATGCATTCAGGAGGTTGGTTCCTACAACCCCCATAAATAAAATAGCGAAACCCAATTGGATCTCCATACCTTCGTTGCTCCACTTGAACAAATAGCTCAATCGGCAGCGGCTGCTTGCGACATTTCGAGAGGGGCAAGGGTGCTTGAACAAGTCGGAATTAACCTCAAATTAAAATTTGAATTTTAGGAGAATTGAATGGGACCAGTTTACAGATTCTTCCAGGTGCTTCTGTATTACCCCTCCCTTTTACCTATACTCTACATCTATGCCGTATTTGCCATTCCCTTAAGAAGTAGACTATCTCGAAGGGATTACTGGTTTTCCATAAGAACCTCTTTTGAAAGAAGTGATATCGGACATATCTTCACGGGCGTGATGAAAAATTGGAGAAGCAGGAGGAGACGAGAGTAGCTAGAATCGGTAGCTAGAATCACCAGTAACTTATTACCGGAATAAACTTTTCCAAAATCGGTAGGCGGTTAAGCAAGCGTCAACCGAATGCCTAATTACGTCTCAACTTCAGTCAAACTTGCTTCTCTTATCGCCTATCAAAATTTTTCCTTGCTTGAAGGGTGATTGTCACTCGGTATATTACCTCAGGTAACTACCTCCCCAGCATGGAACCCGAGTTAGTAAGTATTTACTGATGTAGCAAATACTTACTAGCTCAGGTTTCATGCCCTTCGATGAAACGAATGATTCATTCACTTCTGCGTACAGTAGTTAACTAGTTGTAGTTCCACTTATCCTTCACTCACCTAATGAAAACTTACTTGTTAACAGATCGAATTCCTTATTTCGAAAAGGGGATTAGTGCGAGATATGGTAATGGTTAGGAGTTACTGTGATGAGAATAACTTCTGGGTCCCCCCTTAAATTTGATGCATTACGGAGAATTGAAAGGATTATCTCCAATAAAGATTGCTTCCCATATCTATTTCTCCTCCCATTTAGAGATAACTTTCATTCAGTTGCCTGTAAGTCTTGCTTAGGTAGGCAAAATGTAGATCTAACATTTAAGGGTTGTAGTTCAGTCGCAACGAAGCGTCCAACTGATAGCTTGCGTTACCAAAATTATTCGGAGATTTTCCATTCAGAATTTGTTCGGAGATGAAGTACTCAGTTTGATGTAGATCTGTATCTCCACGTACTTTTACAAACAATATGTTTAATTCTGGGAATACCTCGTCTGCGTCAGCTAGCTGCCGAAACAGGTAATAACTCGAAAATTTCACAATCTATTCATTCACTTCTTCTATTTCTTGAGGATAGACTACCAAAGTCTAGCCGCGTCTCAGAGATTGAGATGTCACAGAATGTTCATTTGGAAACTCTGGTTCGCCTGTTTCGTCGACGAGTTGGAGATGTCTCACTTCTACATCTATTAAGGATAGGTTTTCACACATACAAAACCTCGTATGGAAAATTTATTCAATTTCGGCTTCGGAAACGGAGGGGATGGAGAAATATTGACCTGTCACTTCAAAACTTTTACACCTACGAAATCGACTCGATATTGTTAACTTTATGGACGCAGAGGTATAAGTTTCAGACAAGATTTTATACGTATGTAGATACAAGAAATATTGGTATAAAAAGATTTTGCCTTTCCAAATCTGATTCCCAATTAGATCAGACGGAATTAGATGGTATGGATAGTCAATATTTCATCCGAAGTTTTTGCATCCACTTCGGGAGATATAGAAATAAATCTTTTATAGCTTTTCGGGGAGCTCATTATTTTGTAAAGAGATGGATTCATTATCTTTTCATTTCTCTCAGATCTCATCTTAATTATCCAACTGAATTTATCCAGATACGTATACATTTGTTACCCACCAATTGTGCCTCTCTCCCGGGTTACATCTTAGCTATCCAGTTGGTGTCAAAAAACGTTCAAATTGAAACCACGGCGCGCTCCTGCAGCAGCACTTCCAGTGGGAGAGGGGTTCACCCCAGACTTCCAACTTTACTACTAGTTAAACTCCTGCAGAAGGGGAAGTTATGCGATGGCACCGGTCGTCCAATTGGTAAATTAGCCTGGGTTGTGCTAACAGATGACGATATCTTGAGCAGATTTGGAAAAATTTGGACTATTTGTTCCTTGCATCATAGTGCCGCAACAAATCGAGATGGATTGCGTAGATTGAGATATATACTACAACTTTCACGTGATGGTACGTTGGCGAGTAGACATCGAAGTACGATACGTCTTCTGCGACGTAGATTTAACCTGGAACTACCAAACGTGTCTCATGCTTGTAGCAAGTTCAACTCTTTGAAAATAAATGGGAGGATCTGGCGTCTAAGCTTAATTCGATCTACTTCATTAACATCTATTCCGTTAGCGATACAGGTCCGGTGACTACGTCTACATCTCGTTTTCCTCCCTAAATTCGAATAAAACTTGTTGCTGCATCGATTGGATAGGGGAGATGGGAATATGTCGATGCCGGGGCTTACGCAGCCGCGTAGATAGGGAAGTACTCAACTTGCTAATTTCGCCTCCAAATGCATGTGGTAGAAAAAAGGTTATTCAATCTCAAATATTACTCCGATTTTTATTACGAATTACGCAAATTTCGTTCCCCCAGATCTACTTCCCCT